TTTTGGCACTAAGAAAATTTTTCCAAGAAATGTCTTTCTAAGTAACGATTTTCTCACTTTGCATTTAACTTGTAAGTTCGATATGTATTAAGTGGTTCTACAAAGTCAAGAGCACCAAAAATGAATGTAGGAAAAACTTATGGTCTATTAGTATATCTCAGCTAAAATCATTACTGACATTACACTTGATACCTATAAAACGATTAATCTTATCGTGACCTTTAAAAGAGTACTAATCTTAAGGTGGGCTTCCTACTTATATGCTTTCAGCAGTTATCCGCTCCACACTTGACTACCCAGCGTTTTCTGTTGGCACAAAAACTGGTACATCAGTGGTGTGTCCCTCTCGGTCCTCTCGTACTAAAGAGAGCTCCTTTCAATACTCTAACGCTCACACCGGATATGGACCGAACTGTCTCTCGACGTTCTGAACCCAGCTCACGTACCGCTTTAATGGGCGAACAGCCCAACCCTTGGGACGTACTACCGCCCCAGGTTGCGATGAGCCGACATCGAGGTGCCAAACCTCCCCGTCGATGTGAACTCTTGGGGGAGATCAGCCTGTTATCCCTAGAGTAACTTTTATCTGTTGAACGACGGCCCTTCCACTCAGTACCGTCGGGTCACTAAGACCGACTTTAGTCTCTGCTCGACTTATAGGTCTCACAGTCAAGCTTTCTTATGTCTTTACACTCTAAAACTAATTTCCGTCCAGACTGAGAAAACCTTTGTACGCCTCCGTTACTTTTTAGGAGGCTACCGCCCCAGTAAAACTGCCCGCCTGAAACTGTCAAGTATCTTGATAAAATAATACTATTAGATTCTTAACTTCTCCAGAGTGGTATCTCACATTACAGCTCATCAACTTCCTAAAAAGAGATTCAAAGCCTCCCACCTATTCTGCGCAAGAAAAGTCCAAAACCAATCTCAAGTTACAGTAAAGCTTCATAGGGTCTTTCTGTCCAAGTGCAAGTAGACCGCATCTTCACAGTCAATTCTATTTCACCGAGTCTCTCTCCAAGACAGCGTCCAAATCGTTACGCCTTTCGTGCGGGTCGGAACTTACCCGACAAGGAATTTCGCTACCTTCGAACAATCATAGTTATTGCTGCCGTTCACCAGGGCTTCAGTTACTAGCTTTGCTTACGCTAACCAATTTCTTTAACCTTCTGGCACTGGGCAGGCGTCAGCCCCCATACATCATTTTACAACTTAGCGGAGACCTGTGCTTTTGGTAAGCAGTCGCTTGGACCTGATCACTGCGACCTCTAAAGAGGCACTCCTTCTTCCGAAGTTACGGAGTCATTTTGCCGAGTTCCTTAGAGAGAGTTATCTCGCGCCCCTTAGTATTCTCTACTAACCCACCTGTGTCAGTTTATGGTACAGTTAACTCTCAATAAAATTACAAAAGTTTTTCTAGGAAATATAGCATTAATCACTTTCGGTACCGTAGTACCCATCGTATTCTACTCTTAGCTCAAAATATTTTTTTTTATACTTCTCACAGCCTTGAAATATTAAACCAAAACAACCAATCTTTGGATGATCTAGCTTCTTTCGTCACTCTTAAAAAATGAAAATTAGTACAGGAATATTAACCTGTTATCCATCGATTACGTCTCTAAACCTAATCTTAGGTACTGACTAACCCTTAGTGGACGAACCTGGCTAAGGAATCCTTAGGTTTTCGGGGCATTGGATTTCCACCAATGTTTTCGTTACTTAAGCCGACATTCTCACTTCTGATTGATCCATAACTACTTACGTTATTACTTCTAAACAAAACAGAACGCTCTTCTACTGATTTCTCTCATACTTTCGGCAAAATACTTAGTCCCGTTCATTTTAGGCGCAAAATCACTTGACCAGTAAGCTATTACGCACTTTTTAAAGGTAAATGGCTGCTTCTAAGCCAACCTCCTGGTTGTCAATGTAATTTTACATCCTTTATCACTTAGTATATATTTAGGGGCCTTAAATGATGATCTGGGCTGTTACCCTCTCGACAATGAAGCTTATCCCCCATAGTCTCACTAGTTAATTGAAATTAATTTTAGTATTCTTAGTTTGCCACAACTTAGTACCATTTTCATGGCCCGCATCGAAACAGTGCTTTACCCCTAAAACCACCATAAATAACTGCTGCGCCTCAACGCATTTCGAAGAGATCCAGCTAGCTCCGAGTTCGATTGGAATTTCTCCCCTAATCACAACTCATCCCCCAATTTTTCAACATTGGTGGGTTCGGACCTCCACTTTATATTACCAAAGCTTCATCCTGGTCATGATTAGATCACCCGGGTTCGGGTCTATAAACAGTGACAAACGCTCTATTAAAACTCGACTTCACTATGGCTACGGTATAAAAACCTTAACCAAGCCACTGCTTATAAGTCGCCGGCACATTCTTCAACAGGCACACGGTCAGTCTTCATATAGACCTCCCACTGCTTGTAAGCTTATGCTTTCATAATCTATTTCACTCACTTCTCAGTGTTCTTTTCAGATTTCCCTCACGGTACTAGTTCACTATCGGTCATTTAGGAGTATTTAGCCTTACGAGGTGGTCCTCGCCGATTCACACAGAATTTCACGTGCTCTATGCTACTTGGGAAACTTAAAAATAAAATAAATATTTTATACAGGACTTTCAACCTTCTATGGTATTGCATTCAACAAATTCAAAAATATTTAAGATACACTAAAATAAGTCCCACTACACCCAAAAAGGTTTAGGCTGTTTTCAGTTAGCTCGCCACTAATAAGAAAATCGCTATTGCTTTCTTTTCCTTTGGCTACTAAGATGTTTCAGTTCACCAAGTTGCCCACATATATAATTAAAAATTCAAAAAAGTTAAACAGGTTGCCCCAATCGGGAATCTTTGGATCATAACTTGTTTCTCATTACCCAAAGCATATCGTCAGTAACTACGCCCTTCTTCGACTCTAAATGCCAAGCAATCCAACATAAGCCATATTTCATTTTACCTACATCAAACTAAAATTAAACAAATTTGTGATCACAACTTTTTGCTGGAGGTAAGCGGACTCGAACCGCTGACATCTGCCTTGCAAAGGCAGCGCTCTACCAACTGAGCTATACCCCCAATCTGTATTAAATTATAATTAAAACTAAAAATAAAGCAAGGGCCATGCTGGACTTGAACCAGCGACTTCACCCTTATCAAGGGTGCGCTCTAACCAACTGAGCTAATAGCCCTGTTAAATGAATTATAATGTGAATAAATTGGTTTTCACCATTTTTGGAGTTGTTCCAGCCGCACCTTCCAGTACGGCTACCTTGTTACGACTTCACTTTAATTATTAACCCGGCCTTAGATGTTTTCCTCTTTAAAAGTTAAAATAACAGCTTTAGGCAAGGCCAACTCTCATAGTGTGACGGGCGGTGTGTACAAGGCCCGGGAACGTATTCACCGCCGTATAGCTGACCGGCGATTACTAGCGATTCCAGCTTCAAGAAAGCGAGTTGCAGCTTTCTATCCGAACTGAGGTGAAGTTTAGAGATTAGCTTGTTTTTGCAAACTTGCGACTTTTTGTCTCCCCCATTGTAGCACGTGTGTAGCCCAGGATATAAAGGGCATGATGACTTGACGTCGTCCTCACCTTCCTCCAATTTATAACTGGCAGTCTTTCTAGAAAAATAACTAAAAACAAGGGTTGCGCTCGTTGCGGGACTTAACCCAACATCTCACGACACGAGCTGACGACAGCCATGCACCACCTGTGTCTAGGCTCCCTAAGGCACATTTTCCTTTCAAAAAATTTCCTAGCATGTCAAACCCTGGTAAGGTTCTTTGTGTTGCATCAAATTAAACCACATGCTCCACCGCTTGTGCGGGCCCCCGTCAATTCCTTTGAGTTTCACTTTTGCAAGCGTACTCCCCAGGCGGGATACTTAACGTGTTAACTACAGCAGCACAAAAAGCACCACTTAGTATCCATAGTTTACGGCTAAGACTACAAGGGTATCTAATCCTTTTTGATACCTTAGCTTTCGTTTCTCAGTGTCAGTATTAACCTAGCAAGGTGCTTTCGCCTTTGGTGTTCTTTCCAATATCTACGCATTTCACCGCTACACTGGAAATTCCCCTTACCTCTATCATACTCAAGTCTAGCAGTTTTTAATGCAACTTCAAAGTTAAGCTTTAATATTTAACATTAAACACACTTGACAACCTACAAACTCTTTACGCCCAATAATTCCGGATAACGCTTGCATCCCTCGTATTACCGCGTCTGCTGGCACGAAGTTAGACGATGCTTATTCCTCAAATAATGTCATATTTTCTTCAATGAGAAAAGGAGTTTACAACCCTAAGGCATTCTTCCTCCACGCGGCATTGCTCCGTCAAGCTTTCACTCATTGCGGAAAATTCCTCACTGCTGCCTTCCGTAGAAGTCTGTTCCGTCATCTCAATCCCAGTGTGGCTAATCATCCTCTCAAATTAGCTACTAATCAAAGCCTAGGTAAGCCATTACCTTACCTACAAGCTAATTAGATGCAAGCTCGTGCCTAGGCGAAAACCTTTAACTAAAATTTTTAGCATTATGAGGTATTAGCAAACGTTTCCGTATGTTGTCCCTCTCCTAAGCGTTGATTCTTACATATTACTCACCCGTCCGTCACTGTTAATTAAAATTATTAACTAACCGTTTGACTTGCATGTGTTAAGCATGCCGCCAGCGTTCATCCTGAGCAAGGATCAAACTCATCATATCATATTAAACCTTAAATTAAATATGTTTTTTTGGCACTAAGAAAATTTTTCCAAGAAATGTCTTTCTAAGTAACGATTTTCTCACTTTGCATTTAACTTGTAAGTTCGATATGTATTAAGTGGTTCTACAAAGTCAAGAGCACCAAAAATGAATGTAGGAAAAACTTATGGTCTATTAGTATATCTCAGCTAAAATCATTACTGACATTACACTTGATACCTATAAAACGATTAATCTTATCGTGACCTTTAAAAGAGTACTAATCTTAAGGTGGGCTTCCTACTTATATGCTTTCAGCAGTTATCCGCTCCACACTTGACTACCCAGCGTTTTCTGTTGGCACAAAAACTGGTACATCAGTGGTGTGTCCCTCTCGGTCCTCTCGTACTAAAGAGAGCTCCTTTCAATACTCTAACGCTCACACCGGATATGGACCGAACTGTCTCTCGACGTTCTGAACCCAGCTCACGTACCGCTTTAATGGGCGAACAGCCCAACCCTTGGGACGTACTACCGCCCCAGGTTGCGATGAGCCGACATCGAGGTGCCAAACCTCCCCGTCGATGTGAACTCTTGGGGGAGATCAGCCTGTTATCCCTAGAGTAACTTTTATCTGTTGAACGACGGCCCTTCCACTCAGTACCGTCGGGTCACTAAGACCGACTTTAGTCTCTGCTCGACTTATAGGTCTCACAGTCAAGCTTTCTTATGTCTTTACACTCTAAAACTAATTTCCGTCCAGACTGAGAAAACCTTTGTACGCCTCCGTTACTTTTTAGGAGGCTACCGCCCCAGTAAAACTGCCCGCCTGAAACTGTCAAGTATCTTGATAAAATAATACTATTAGATTCTTAACTTCTCCAGAGTGGTATCTCACATTACAGCTCATCAACTTCCTAAAAAGAGATTCAAAGCCTCCCACCTATTCTGCGCAAGAAAAGTCCAAAACCAATCTCAAGTTACAGTAAAGCTTCATAGGGTCTTTCTGTCCAAGTGCAAGTAGACCGCATCTTCACAGTCAATTCTATTTCACCGAGTCTCTCTCCAAGACAGCGTCCAAATCGTTACGCCTTTCGTGCGGGTCGGAACTTACCCGACAAGGAATTTCGCTACCTTCGAACAATCATAGTTATTGCTGCCGTTCACCAGGGCTTCAGTTACTAGCTTTGCTTACGCTAACCAATTTCTTTAACCTTCTGGCACTGGGCAGGCGTCAGCCCCCATACATCATTTTACAACTTAGCGGAGACCTGTGCTTTTGGTAAGCAGTCGCTTGGACCTGATCACTGCGACCTCTAAAGAGGCACTCCTTCTTCCGAAGTTACGGAGTCATTTTGCCGAGTTCCTTAGAGAGAGTTATCTCGCGCCCCTTAGTATTCTCTACTAACCCACCTGTGTCAGTTTATGGTACAGTTAACTCTCAATAAAATTACAAAAGTTTTTCTAGGAAATATAGCATTAATCACTTTCGGTACCGTAGTACCCATCGTATTCTACTCTTAGCTCAAAATATTTTTTTTTATACTTCTCACAGCCTTGAAATATTAAACCAAAACAACCAATCTTTGGATGATCTAGCTTCTTTCGTCACTCTTAAAAAATGAAAATTAGTACAGGAATATTAACCTGTTATCCATCGATTACGTCTCTAAACCTAATCTTAGGTACTGACTAACCCTTAGTGGACGAACCTGGCTAAGGAATCCTTAGGTTTTCGGGGCATTGGATTTCCACCAATGTTTTCGTTACTTAAGCCGACATTCTCACTTCTGATTGATCCATAACTACTTACGTTATTACTTCTAAACAAAACAGAACGCTCTTCTACTGATTTCTCTCATACTTTCGGCAAAATACTTAGTCCCGTTCATTTTAGGCGCAAAATCACTTGACCAGTAAGCTATTACGCACTTTTTAAAGGTAAATGGCTGCTTCTAAGCCAACCTCCTGGTTGTCAATGTAATTTTACATCCTTTATCACTTAGTATATATTTAGGGGCCTTAAATGATGATCTGGGCTGTTACCCTCTCGACAATGAAGCTTATCCCCCATAGTCTCACTAGTTAATTGAAATTAATTTTAGTATTCTTAGTTTGCCACAACTTAGTACCATTTTCATGGCCCGCATCGAAACAGTGCTTTACCCCTAAAACCACCATAAATAACTGCTGCGCCTCAACGCATTTCGAAGAGATCCAGCTAGCTCCGAGTTCGATTGGAATTTCTCCCCTAATCACAACTCATCCCCCAATTTTTCAACATTGGTGGGTTCGGACCTCCACTTTATATTACCAAAGCTTCATCCTGGTCATGATTAGATCACCCGGGTTCGGGTCTATAAACAGTGACAAACGCTCTATTAAAACTCGACTTCACTATGGCTACGGTATAAAAACCTTAACCAAGCCACTGCTTATAAGTCGCCGGCACATTCTTCAACAGGCACACGGTCAGTCTTCATATAGACCTCCCACTGCTTGTAAGCTTATGCTTTCATAATCTATTTCACTCACTTCTCAGTGTTCTTTTCAGATTTCCCTCACGGTACTAGTTCACTATCGGTCATTTAGGAGTATTTAGCCTTACGAGGTGGTCCTCGCCGATTCACACAGAATTTCACGTGCTCTATGCTACTTGGGAAACTTAAAAATAAAATAAATATTTTATACAGGACTTTCAACCTTCTATGGTATTGCATTCAACAAATTCAAAAATATTTAAGATACACTAAAATAAGTCCCACTACACCCAAAAAGGTTTAGGCTGTTTTCAGTTAGCTCGCCACTAATAAGAAAATCGCTATTGCTTTCTTTTCCTTTGGCTACTAAGATGTTTCAGTTCACCAAGTTGCCCACATATATAATTAAAAATTCAAAAAAGTTAAACAGGTTGCCCCAATCGGGAATCTTTGGATCATAACTTGTTTCTCATTACCCAAAGCATATCGTCAGTAACTACGCCCTTCTTCGACTCTAAATGCCAAGCAATCCAACATAAGCCATATTTCATTTTACCTACATCAAACTAAAATTAAACAAATTTGTGATCACAACTTTTTGCTGGAGGTAAGCGGACTCGAACCGCTGACATCTGCCTTGCAAAGGCAGCGCTCTACCAACTGAGCTATACCCCCAATCTGTATTAAATTATAATTAAAACTAAAAATAAAGCAAGGGCCATGCTGGACTTGAACCAGCGACTTCACCCTTATCAAGGGTGCGCTCTAACCAACTGAGCTAATAGCCCTGTTAAATGAATTATAATGTGAATAAATTGGTTTTCACCATTTTTGGAGTTGTTCCAGCCGCACCTTCCAGTACGGCTACCTTGTTACGACTTCACTTTAATTATTAACCCGGCCTTAGATGTTTTCCTCTTTAAAAGTTAAAATAACAGCTTTAGGCAAGGCCAACTCTCATAGTGTGACGGGCGGTGTGTACAAGGCCCGGGAACGTATTCACCGCCGTATAGCTGACCGGCGATTACTAGCGATTCCAGCTTCAAGAAAGCGAGTTGCAGCTTTCTATCCGAACTGAGGTGAAGTTTAGAGATTAGCTTGTTTTTGCAAACTTGCGACTTTTTGTCTCCCCCATTGTAGCACGTGTGTAGCCCAGGATATAAAGGGCATGATGACTTGACGTCGTCCTCACCTTCCTCCAATTTATAACTGGCAGTCTTTCTAGAAAAATAACTAAAAACAAGGGTTGCGCTCGTTGCGGGACTTAACCCAACATCTCACGACACGAGCTGACGACAGCCATGCACCACCTGTGTCTAGGCTCCCTAAGGCACATTTTCCTTTCAAAAAATTTCCTAGCATGTCAAACCCTGGTAAGGTTCTTTGTGTTGCATCAAATTAAACCACATGCTCCACCGCTTGTGCGGGCCCCCGTCAATTCCTTTGAGTTTCACTTTTGCAAGCGTACTCCCCAGGCGGGATACTTAACGTGTTAACTACAGCAGCACAAAAAGCACCACTTAGTATCCATAGTTTACGGCTAAGACTACAAGGGTATCTAATCCTTTTTGATACCTTAGCTTTCGTTTCTCAGTGTCAGTATTAACCTAGCAAGGTGCTTTCGCCTTTGGTGTTCTTTCCAATATCTACGCATTTCACCGCTACACTGGAAATTCCCCTTACCTCTATCATACTCAAGTCTAGCAGTTTTTAATGCAACTTCAAAGTTAAGCTTTAATATTTAACATTAAACACACTTGACAACCTACAAACTCTTTACGCCCAATAATTCCGGATAACGCTTGCATCCCTCGTATTACCGCGTCTGCTGGCACGAAGTTAGACGATGCTTATTCCTCAAATAATGTCATATTTTCTTCAATGAGAAAAGGAGTTTACAACCCTAAGGCATTCTTCCTCCACGCGGCATTGCTCCGTCAAGCTTTCACTCATTGCGGAAAATTCCTCACTGCTGCCTTCCGTAGAAGTCTGTTCCGTCATCTCAATCCCAGTGTGGCTAATCATCCTCTCAAATTAGCTACTAATCAAAGCCTAGGTAAGCCATTACCTTACCTACAAGCTAATTAGATGCAAGCTCGTGCCTAGGCGAAAACCTTTAACTAAAATTTTTAGCATTATGAGGTATTAGCAAACGTTTCCGTATGTTGTCCCTCTCCTAAGCGTTGATTCTTACATATTACTCACCCGTCCGTCACTGTTAATTAAAATTATTAACTAACCGTTTGACTTGCATGTGTTAAGCATGCCGCCAGCGTTCATCCTGAGCAAGGATCAAACTCATCATATCATATTAAACCTTAAATTAAATATGTTTATTTATTTATTTATTTATTTAAAATTTACTACACGAGGTTAATAAATATTTACTCTTCAATTTATGACCCCCAAAGCAAAGTTTTTAATCACTTTACATCTTAAATTCAAAAGCAAATATTTATTAACCTCGTGTAGTTGTAACTTACAATTCCAATAAGAAAATTAAGCACAATCATATTGTAACAAGTATTGAGAAAAATTTTTCAACAACTTGCGGGACTGTATCGAACTGTCAAGTCCGCAAAGGCGAGAAATTTTCACCAAAATTGTCCAAGTTAAAAATTGAGAACTTTTTCGTAAAGGTTTTTACTAAACCCAAAGTAATTTCTAAATTTATCAAAGTCAAACTGTATAGTCTTTTACTAAATTCTTAAAGTATATAGTCTTATACTTAGAATATTCTCAACTCTCCTTTGTACATGTGAGAAAAAAGAAATTTAAAATTTGCGGTTTTGGTAGAAAATTTCGTTCCCGTATGATTTTAATAGTTCGATACAGTCCCGCAGAATTTTGTAAATTCTTTTTCGCTCCTTGTTATGATAAAGATGTGTTTTGAGACCCACCATTTAAGTTCAAATAGGGCTGCCCCCAGTCTATTTGAACTTAAATGGTGGTAAGTTGGGAATCAGACTCTGGACTATGAAAGAAATCGCTTTAATTTTATTTTAATCTAATTTAGGCTTTCCCCGGTCATAATTAAAATAAAAAATAAAGTGATTTCTTTCATAGTCCAGAGTCTGATTCCCAACTTACCCCTCATCAAAGGGAATGCAATAAGAAGACATCTAATTCTTCTATCTAAAGATTGAATTTGTTTATTTATTTCTTTCGTTTAAAGTTTAAAGTGGTTCAATACACTTTTTACTTCTTATAAACTTAAGCCTTAAGTAATTTCACTTTTTTACTTTGTTCTAATATCTTTATATTTATGTGTTCATTATAAAAATATGTAATATGTTATTGTTATGTAACATCAGATATATAGTTGAAAAAAGATTTGTTTTTTGTTTATTAAAAATTTATTTTTACAGTTCTTATTGTTGGTTGTGTACTATACTACTAATTAATACTAATTACATGATTCTATTATATTAGAACGTAAAGTTCATTTGGTTTGATAATAAAATCAGGAAATGAGATGTTATATTTATTTTATATTACTAATCATTTGTTATTCTATTAGTCTATTATCTATTAGAATAAATCGAAGATTAAAATATAACATAATATATAATAAAAATCAATTAGTTTCAATTTTTAGTAAGTTTTGAATAATTATGTTATTATTAAAGCCGTAAAATGTATTTCTATTCTTTATTATGACTGCTGATTTTCTACCTACTATTTTCGTGCCACTTGTTGGTTTAGTCTTTCCTTTTGTGACCTTAGGTTCTTTCTTTATTTATATCCAGAAGGATATAATAAATTAAATATTACATAATATATATATATTATGTAATATTTAATTACTGAGCTGTGCTGGATTCGAACCAGCGAAAGTATAACTAACGGATTTACAATCCGTCCCCATTAACCACTCGGGCAACAACTCAACTTCGTAAAACGACTGTAGCAAAAATTTTTAGTATGCTATGTGTTATAGTATTGACCGTGATTCCATTAAGTTCAAAAATTTTCAATATTTATACTATGTCTCGATATCGAGGTCCTCGATTAAGGATTGTACGTCGAATTGGTAAATTACCTGGTTTTACTAGTAAAGTTTCAAAAAAGACCAATCCGCCAGGGCAACACGGTTCACTCTATAATAAAAAGCTTTCTCAATTTAATATAAGACTTAGGGAAAAACAAAAGTTACGTTTTCATTATGGTGTTAACGAACGACAGTTACTAAATTATATTAAAAAAGCAAGGAAGAAAAAGGGTTCTTCTGGAAGGTTACTTCTAACTTTATTAGAAATGAGATTAGATAATATTGTTTTCAGACTTTCTTTTACTCCGACTGTTTGTGCAGCTAAACAATTAATTAGTCATGGTCATGTTCTTGTTAATGGGCGTTTAGTAAATATACCAAGTTTTTCTTGTCAACCAAAAGATATTATAAAAGTAAAAAGTAGTTCCGTTTCTCAAAACCTAGTTAGGAAAACTTTGGAATTAACGGATAATGCCTTGATTCCTCCTCATTTGTCTTTAAATAAAGATAGTCTAGAGGCAAAATTGATAGGTTTAGTTAATAGAAAGTCTATTTCGTTACTTGTCAATGAGCTTTTGGTTGTTGAGTATTATTCACGCAAGTTATAATTTATGGAGAAGTGTGAATTTATAAGTAAACTAAATTAGTGTAGTCTTGATTTCTAAAATATTAAATAAATATTCTATATTCTTTTATATTATATGTAAAAATAACTTAAAATTATACAATTAATATAAAATGTTAAAACAAAAAAAATTAGTAGTTAAAAACGTAAAACGCAAAATTTCTAGGGGGGTTGTACATATTTTGTGATTCTTTTGGTGTGCTTTAATTGCAATTATTTATTAAAATAAAAATTATTTTTGCATTTGATTTTTATTAACAAAAAATGAATTTTATTTAGAAAAAGCAGGTTTTAATAATAGTTAGATTTTCCTATTTTACATCGTATATAGAAAAAAGAAAAGTTTCATTTTATTAAAATTGTAATTGACCAAATTTATAATAATTTAATAATTAAAAAGATAGTTTTATTTCATCTATTTTTTACAATAATTTCTGTTACAGATTTAAAGGGTAATGTTATTTCTTGGTCTTCTTCGGGTTCTTGTGGTTTCAAGGGTTCCAGAAAAGGTACACCATTTGCTGCGCAAACTGCCACAACCATCGCTGTAAAAAAAGCTATTGATCAGGGTATTAGACAAATAGAAATAAATGTCAGTGGACCGGGTTCGGGTAGAGAGACTGCTATTAGGTCAATACAAACATTGGGTTTAGCTATCATTGTAATAAAAGATGTAACAGCTTTACCACATAACGGCTGCCGTCCTAGTAAAAAACGTCGTATTTAAAAGTTTTTAGTTATTTTAAAATATAAGGAGCAATTAATAATATATTATTTATTATTATTAATTAACGCAGGCGTGGCGGAATTGGTAGACGCGCGGGATTTAGGTTCCCGTGTTATAAAGATGTGAGAGTTCGAGTCTCTCCGCCTGTACTTTGATTTTATATTATTTTAAGGGCAAGAAGGGATTCGAACCCCCGACTTCGTAGTTCGTAGCCACGCGCTCTATTCCCCTGAGCTACAAGCCCCTCCCCAAGTAGGATTCGAACCTACGACCAATCAGTTAACAGCCGATTGCTCTACCGCTGAGCTATTGAGGAAAAATTTTACTACTTGGGGGTAAACGGACTCGAACCGCTGACGTTCTGCTTGTAAGGCAGACGCTCTACCAACTGAGCTATACCCCCAGGATATATTATATTTTTTCACTTAAAAAGCTCATTTATTTCTTATTTTCGCTAATTTAAAGAAAACACGCGTTATCTAAAAATGAGGGCCCCTATATACAATTTGTTGCTTTAAGAAAATTTAACCACTTTACCCCCACTGCCCGCTTTTTTGCTAAACTCAAATTTACTTTAATACTATTATATATATTAGTATATGTTCAAATTCTTGTTATAACCAGTTCCAGCAGGAATTAAATTTCCTAGAACAATATTTTCTTTTAGTCCATATAACCAATCTATTTTTCCTTCAATTGCTGAACGAGATAACACCCTTGTTGTTTCTTGAAAACATGCTTCTGAAATGAAACTTTGATTAGATAATGATACTTTAGTAATTCCTAATAATAACGGTTCATATTTTATTTTGTTATGAAGTTTAATGTTTATTTTTTCTATTCTATTTATATCTATTGTTTCGCCTGCAATATAGTTACTATTTTCTGAATCGGTTATTATAACTTTTGATGTCATTTTTTTAACTATTATTTCCATATGTTTGTCGGATATAATTACTCCTTGTAATTCATATACTTTTTGTATTTTTCTAATTAAATAAAATTGCAATTTTTCAATACTTTTTCTGACTGCTATTGCATTATAATATTGCTTATTTAATGATTCATAATTGTCGCGTAATTTATCTTGTGGATTATTGGCAATTCTTTTTAAGTTGAAGGTTTTTTTAGCTTCTAGTAGTTCTTCTATTTTTGGTAGACCTTGTACAATATCTTCTGTTTTCTGCTTTTTATAATATGTACGCGATATTATACTATTTTTTTTAATTGCTAAGCTGTTTTTGTTTGAAATTTTTTTATTATCTTCTATTAAGTAGGCGTTAGCTTTTCTTATCCAAGTTAAATTATTATTTTTTTGTATAATTTGCGCGGAGTATTTATTTTTGAACGTTAATATTTTTCTTTCTTTATTTAAAAGTTTACCTAACGGGATTTGGCATTGTATTGAATTTTCCTTAATTTTTATTATCTTTTCTTTTTTTATTTTATTCACAACAATATTTTTTTCATTTTCTAATTTATTTTTAACAGAATAATATAATTGACTTTTTTTATCCTTATTGCTTGGTAGCAATTTGTTTAAATTTTTAAAACTTAATTTTAAAAACTTAAACAAATTGCTTTCTTTAGATACCTTCACTTTCTCAGCATAGAATTTTCGTTTATGTTTTACTAAAAGTTCTTTATAAAATAATTTGTTATGTAAATTTTCATGTAGTTTATGGTAAGAAATTATGTTTCCGCTTAAAATCCATAGAAGTTTATTTTTCTTTTTCATATTTATTATTTGCCCGGAGGTTTTTGCTTTTATTTCTTGAACCTCTTCTGTTTTAACTTTTAGTTTTTTTTGTTTATATTCACATACTTCAGCTATAATTTGTTTTTCAAATATTTTTTCTTTAGGTCTTGCATATATTATTGTATATTCAGGTAAATAGATAGTTGATTTATTCTTAGTGTTTTCTATTATTGTTACTTTCTTTTTACAAAAAGTTAGAAAAGCTTTTTCTTTGTATTTCGTAAATATTTTTTTGCCTTTCTTATCTGAATTGTAATATATACTTCCTTTGTGTGGAGCTAATATTGTTTTAGCTACTTCTCCTGAAAAAATACCGCCGGTATGAAATGTTCGCATTGTTAACTGCGTCCCAGGTTCTCCTATTGATTGTGCAGCCAATATTCCTATCGTTTCACCTAGTTCAGCTATTCTACCATTAGCCAGATTCCATCCATAGCATAATTGGCATATTCCTGTATTTAATTTACAAGTTAAAGGGGTACGTATATATATTTTTTTTAAACCTATCACCTTTTTTAAAGTATAGTTAGAGAATAAGTACTTGTACTTCTCTTTCAAAACTGAGCGTGAAAATTGCTTTTCACTCAGCTATTCAAGAACTTTATTAACTGAAACTGTTTTTTCTTGCGGAAAATGTCTGCATATACCGGTAATTACACCTTTTTATTTTATATTCCAGATAGAGCGTTATATTGCTCTGGCCATTTGCTTCTTTTTCCATCCTTACTTCTTAAAGTATATTTAAGAGTTTACTTCGTTTGTTTTATAAATTCTACATTAATTATATTATTAATGCGATTTTAATAGGATTTTTAACACTGCAATATTAGGTTGTACTCCATAAATGTAACATTTTATTTTACCTTGATTTAGTTATTACCTTTTATTTTTTTATTTTATTTTATTTTCCTATTAAATTTTCCTTTTTCTTTCCTTTTTTATTTTATATTATAATATATTTTAGGAAATTAAAATTTTACTCCTGTTTTTTCTTTTTGGTAAAAAGAAAGGATACTATTTCAAAATTTTTTAGAATAGATATTTTGTAGGTTTATATACTTTGTACTAATATTATTAGATTTCCACTAACTTTTATAAAACACTTATTACTAATTAGTAATACTAGCTCCTTAAGTATTATTATTTATTTCACTAGTTCGAATCACACATTACATATATCTTGTCCGTAGGAAACTAATATTTTTCCAGATTTTTTCTCAATAATTGTCTTTGCTAGTACTCTTCCTAAAAGCTTTTCTTTTATTTTTTTATACTCTTTTTTGTTATTTTTTTTGATTAATATTAAATTGCTATGTTTTGTAAAACAATTTGGTTTTTTTACTATTTCTCCTTGTGTAACATAGATAAGTCGTCTTGTAAGGTATCCTGAATTTGCTGTTTTCAATGCAGTGTCAATTAAACCTTTTCTCGCACCATAACATGATATAAAATATTCTATAATGTTTAATCCTTCTTTAAAGTTGTTTTTTATAGGTAAATTTATAATTTCTCCTTGCGAATCCGACATTAAACCCCTCATTCCTACCAACTGTTTTATTTGGGAAATGTTTCCTCTTGCTCCAGATAAAGTCATCATATAAAGTGGATTTAATAAGTCGGTCTGTCTAAAATTTATTAAGATTTCATCTTTTAATAATTCATTCGTTGTATTCCAGATTAAACTTATTTTTTCGAAATGACTTATTATATTTGTTTTTCCTTGTTCATATCTTCTATCGTTTTTGTATAATATTTTTGCACTGTTTCTTAATAGAATTTCTTTCGTTTTTGGTATTCTAAGATCTTCAATACCAATAGATATACCAGCCGTTGTTGCATTTTTAAACCCTATTTTTTTGAGCTTATCTATTAGCTTTGTTGTTCTTAAGCTTCCATAATTTGTTAAAAACCAGGAAATTATATTTTTTAACTCATTCTTATTAAAAGTTTTATTAAAGTTGGGTATATTTTTTAGTTTCATATTGTTTTAATTTTAATTTTATTATTGCTTGAAGAAAAACCTTTTATATTAATTCGATAAGAATATTATTAAATAATATTCTTCCTGTAGTAGTTCTTTTTAAATAGTTTTTTATAACTTTTTTACGTTTATTAAATTATAAGAGTAGCTTTTGCCTCTTGTGTTATAAAAAATAATTTCATATATATTTTATTTTATAGATTCTTACGTATACTTTTTTTGGAATATTTTATAAATTTTATTTATTGTATTTTTTTAAGTAAAATAATTTTTAAATATGGTATTTTATTTTTCAATGCACACTATAAATTTCGCTGCTTTTACTTTATTTTTAATTCTTATTTTTTTCTCAGTTTTATTGTTTGTATTTATCCAAATATAATCATGAATAGTTAAGTTTTCTTTTTTGTACTCATTTATAGCTTTTATTATGTTATTAAAACTTTTTTCTAAATTACCCGTTAGCTTTTATTAAAATTAGGCTTAAATTTTTACTTTGTTTTAATTTTACGTATTGTTTTTATTTTACTAAAAAATAGTTAACTCTAACTATTTTTTTAAGTAAGTAAGATAAAGAACCATTTTCAATAGTTAAGAAATAGCATCCTAAAACCATATCTTGACTTGGTGAAATATTAGGTTGACCTGTCGCTGGTGAACTAAAATTATTTGTTGAAATCATTAAGGTTCTTGCTTCCGATTGTGCCTTTAAGGATAAAGGTATATGTATTCCCATTTGGTCACCGTCAAAATCCGCATTGAATGCTGAACAAACTAATGGATGAAGTTGTATAGCTTTTTCAAGCGTTATAAGTGGTTGAAAAGCTTGAATCCCTATTCTATGTAAAGTAGGTGCTCTATTTAGTAGTACGTAGTGATTTCTTTTATTTTTATTATTTAGTTTAAATTGAAGTTAAGAATTTTTATGTTTTTATGTTTTTTCATTTTAAAATATTATATATAATAATGTATAATATACTTTAGTTTTGTTTCTCAAATTTTTAATAACTTTTTCTATTATTTTATTAATAATTATTTTATCTTCCTTTAATACTTTTTTACCTTCTCTTATACTATTTACTATTTTTAGTTGTAGTAGCTTTTTAAGTATAAAAGGTTGAAGCAGTTCTATTATGTTAAATAAATTTTACTTTTATTTTAATTTTAAGTATATCTTTGTGATTTTTAGATTCAAATATTAATTTTATTTAAGTTATTTTATTTTTCGTGTAAGATTATAATTCTCACTAATTTCTTTTGGGATACCACATTCAGCCAATTTTAGGTTAGGCTCAACAATTATTACCGAACGACCGGAATAATCAACTGTTTTTCCTAATATATTTTCTCGAAATAGCCCTCTTTTACCTTGTAGGTTTTTCGTTAATGATTTCAGGTTTTGCACTTTTTCTTCTTTTTTTTTTTTAGTCAAAAATTTTTGTGCTTTTTCATTTTTTATTAGTTTGTTTACTTTTTCTTGTAAGATATACTTTTCGTTGCTCAAAAACGTTTCTGGCACATGCATTTTTCGTAATTTGGTTATTTTATTGTTTATAGTTATAATGTCGCCATATAAAAAGTTTAGATCCGTTATTATAATTGATTTATCTTGTAATTTAACTATAGGTCTTAGATTTGGTGGTAGTACAGGTAGATATTTTATAATCATCCAATTAGGTTTTGTTTTATTTTGTATAAAGAAATTTATTATTTTTAATCTCTTTTTATATTGGTTTTTCCTTTTTTCATATTTATCTTTGTTAAAACCCTTATTAAATAATTGTTCTAAATTTTCGATTTACTTGAATTAATTTTCTGTATGCGTTAATCAATAAAAATTTTTTAATAGAATTTCCCTCTTAGTATATATTCTTGTTTAAAGAGTACTTGATTTACATTTCTCAATAAAGCGTTATTTATGAAAGTTAATTTTTAATTCAACTAATTTAGCTTATTTCAAATAATTAGTCAATTTATTTTATATTAAACATTTTAAATCCTTGTATGTATATAGATGTTTATTCTTTTAATTTAATTATACGTTTTTTCTAGTTTTATTTTTTTTAATAAATAGTTAATGGCATCAACGCCAGTTATATAATTTTCTTTTTTCTTGTTTACTAGTTTTATGTAAGCTTTATTAGTAGCAATTTTTGTTGTTTCTTTAAGTGTTTTATTTAAAATAATATTAATTTCAGTTTTTGGATTTTGCTTTATTAAATAAATTTATTGTTTTTAATTAAGTAGATCTAGCTTTTATAAATTCATAATTAATTGTTGTAGTAGTCACATTTGCTATATAGCAAGGTATACCTTGTATGTACCATGTATGTATTACTAAAGAAGAAAGTTTTATAAAAAGATAACTTATATTCAGTTTCTATAGACCTTAAATTAAGTTAAATTAGTTTTCAAGTTCTTTCTTAAAATTTTTTCATTAAAACATATTAAATTGAATCACAATAACCCATTCTATAATTTCTTACTTTAGATTCAGTTATTTCTACATTACATTTTGGGCATATATTTATTGATTTATTATTATTAATTTTTCTTTGTACATTTTTGTATTTTTTGCAATAGCATTCCCAATCTTTGCTAGGTCCAAATACTTTTTCACAAAATAACCCTCCTAAAATTGGTTTAGAATTACTGTGATTTATACTTTCTTAGATTTAAATTCATTAAATTTAAATACGGTTTAATTATTTAATTAAAAATAGAAGAATAACACTTTTGTATCTTTTGTTGTAACATATGAAATTTATTTTAGAATTATTTAATTTTTATTATAAAGCTTGCATTTTATTTAATTTATTTTTTAGGTTTAATTCAATATATTATTTAATATAATTTTTATAGTAATTCTTAATTTACAGATTTTTTGTTTAATTAAATTAATATTTTGTTGTTTTTCTTATAATAAAATTAAAAGTTATAAAACCTTATTTACATTTAGTTTCAGACATTATATTATTATATCTTAGATTAGAGAAAAATTTAATCGTATTTCTATTTTATTTCAAACTGATTTGTATATTTCGCCTATCAATTCTCCGTTAGGAAGAGCTCTTTCTGTCCAATTTAAGATTTTTCGTGGTGAAGCTAACCCTATTTTTATGTATTCTTTCATAATGATCCTTTATTTATTTCATTTTAACTTTCAATAGTATTTTTTATTGCTTTTATAACTTTTACTTACTTAAGCTAAGTTCTAATAAAAAAATTTTTTTTTATTAGTAAATATATTAAGTTCTATACATAAGCATTGGATTTCAATAACTAGCGCTTTGAAAGATTCAGGTACATTTGGGCTAGGTAATTCCAAACCTTTTATTATATTAAATAAAGTTTTAGAACGGTTTTTTAAATCATCTGATTTTATTGTTAATAGCTCTTGTAAGATATAAGCTGCTCCAAACCCTTCTATAGCCCAAACTTCCATCTCACCAAATCTTTGTCCGCCATTTCTTGCTTTTCCTCTAACTGGTTGTTTTAGTATTAAGGAATAAGGTCCAGTAAGTCGAGCATTAATTTTATCTTTAACTAAATGCATTAGTTTCAACATATATGCATATCCTATTGACACATTTTGTGAAAAAGGTTTTCCGTTTCTACCGTCGAAGATTTTTGTTTTTCCTGCATAGCTTGGATTAAAGAGCCACTTTTTCCCTGTTTTCAGTTTTGCTTCATTTAACTTTTTATATACAATAATTTTAGAAGTTTGTTCATTTTGCATTTCATCAAAAGGCATTATTTTGTATTTTTCTATTAGACTTACTGCAGCTAATGTTAATAAACATTCATAAATTTGTCCCACATTCATTCTAGAAGGTATACCCAAAGGGTTTAGTAACATATCAAGTGAAGTACCATCCTGTAAGTAAGGCATGTCTGGTATAGGAAGTATCTTAGAAACTATACCTTTATTTCCATGTCTCCCGGCTATTTTATCTCCAAGTTGTATTTTTCTTGTTTCTGTAATAAATATCTGGATGCTTTGTATTAATTTTTTTCTATTTATTTTGATTTTTGTAATTGTCCCTGTAATACCATTTGGCATTTTAAGCGATATATCTTTTTTAAGTGTTTTTCTGAAAATGTTATTCAGTAGTTTACTAAGGATAGTTTTTTCTTTTCTTATTTTTATTTTTCCTATTATGATTTCTTGATTATTTATTTTGCTTCCTACTTTTATTATACCATTTTTTTTTAAGTTTTTTACAGTTTTAATGCTAATATTAGGTATGTTCCTTGTAACTATTTCATAAAACTGAGCTAAATTATTTTAGCTTGTTTTCAAACTGTAAATGATATTTGTCTTATCTTACAGCTTTGATTAATATTAACTCTTTCTTATGATGTTTTCGTATATATTTCATATTAATTTTTACATTGAAGAAATTTTATTAGATATTGTGTATTACGGTAACCTACTTGAAAATTGGAATGTAATATGATCTGTTTGGAGATGAACTAAGGGTTTTAACCATATACCTTTAAACTTTCAGCTATTCTGCTTTTTTTAACCACTTAATTTTTCAACTTGTAATTTTTTTTACTAGGTTAAATAAATGACTTCAATATCAATTTAATTCGTATTTCTTCATTATCATTTTTTATTAAGTAAGTCTTGTATCTTTTTATGTGTATTGAAGTTAATGTATCTTCTTTTACAAGTTTTTCACTTATTACAATTGCATCTTCAAAATTATAGCCCTCCCAACCAATATATCCTATCAAAATATTACGTCCTAACGTTAATTTTCCTTTAGTTGTTCCCTTGCCATCTGATATTATTTGGCCTTTTTCTACCCATTCTGCTTCTTTTAAAGTAGGATTTTGTTTTAAGTAACTATTTTGGTTTGATTTCCTTGCTCGTTCTAATTCGTAATATATTTTTCTGTAAATTTTATTTTTATTTTCAACTTTATAGTTATGCTTTATTTTTTCCATAAAAGATTTATTTTTTTTATTTATTATAGCGGAAGTTTGTGGATTAAGTACTTCTTCAATTACTATTTTTTTAATGCTTTGATATTTTATAACACCACTTCTTTTAGCCCTTGATGTTGATTGGCTTTCTTTTGCTATTTCTAATTCCATTCCTGTTTCTATTAAAGGCATTTCTTTTTTCTTTAAAGCTAACGCTTGCCTTTGCATATTTGAACCCATCAATGCTCTATTCGCGTCATTATGTTCTATGAATGGTATTAAACCGGTTCCCACAGAAATTATTTGATTTGTCGAAGTACTTATAAAATTTATTTTTTGTGTCGTAGAAGCACTAAAGCTTTGGTTTTTTCTGACGTAATATAATTTTTTTTTGTTTGAAAGTTTATTTTTTACGTTTCTATATATATCTCCGGCAGCTAGGTTTAAATTTTTTTCTTTTTCCGCACTAATAAAAAAAATACCTTTCTTTACTTTAATTTTTCTTTTTAAAACTTGTGAAGAATGATTTCGAGTATTTTCAATTATTTAAAAAATATTATTTATAATATTTGAATTTATTATTTAGTTTATTATGATTTTTAGTTATATAAAGTTAATGTTATTTTATTCGTAAATAAAATGGGGTTTCAATAAATCCATATTTATTTAATTTAATATCTTTAGCTAAAGATAAAATTAATCCTGCATTTTTACCCTCACTAGTTTCAATAGGACATATTCTGCCATATTGACTTGAGTGAATTTCTCGTACTTTTATTTTTGCTTTTTTTCTATCTATGGCCCCTATTCCAAAGGAGCTTACTTTTCGTTTATGTGTTATTTCGGCAAGTGGGTTTGTTTCTTCCATTATTTGCGATAATGGGTTGTTAATGAAAAATCTTTTTATATTATTGCTAAATAAATATGAGTTTATAATTTCACTGCTTATAAGGTTTAAATTTTTTCTTTGTATTTTTTCTTCTAAAAATTCTATTTTCTCTTTTGTGTTTTTTTTCAATTCCTGGCTAATAGTGTTTATTTGGTTTTCTAATAATTCACCAACGCTTCTTATACGTTTATTCTTAAGGTCATCAATATCATCAGTAGTTTCAATTTTTTAAGTCACTTATTTAATTTAAGTTATTTTAGATTGTGAACAAATAGTTTTAATTTATATTTAGTATCCAAATTGTAAAATATAAAATATCAAATCTTTATAAGGTTCACATCCGGTATTTAATTTAGTCATGTAGTTTATAACACCTAATATATCTTCTGGTTTTAAGTTTTTTGAATTTGCAAATAAGTTTTTTTTATAAAATTTTTTATTAATTTTTATTCTTCCTATTTCGCCTAGATCATAGTTATTTGTTGAAGATCATAAATTATTTCTTTTATTTTAATTACAGATGTTTTAATCATTTTAAAGGTAGTTAGGTTTTTTAATTTTTGAATTAATAACTGAATTAATTCAAACGATCGAAAAATTTAGAATACAAAAAATTTCTAGCATTTTTTCTTTAATAAACTATTGTGTTTTTATTTATTTGAAGGTGTATTTATTTAAATGATTTGAAAGGTTTATTAATTGTGCAATTTAGTTTTTCTTGTAAACGGATTAGATGTTTTACTTCACATTAAATTCGAGTCTTGTTCTGTTATTTTGTTGTTTAATTCTAAAATAGAGTTTTCAATATTATAGGAGGTAGCCTTATTTATTATTAGTCCTTTAGTTATTAATTCCTTCTTTGTTAGAAATAAAATTTTTTTTTTTGAAAGTCCCATGGCTCTTAATAATAAAAAAGCTGGAATTTTTATTTTCATATTATCAATTTTAATGTAAATTTCTCCATTTATATATAGGTAAAAGTAATTTCCTGTTAATGATAAAAATACATAATGTTTTAATACACTTAGAATTTATTTTTTTATAGGTTAAGTCAATTTTTACATAGTTGGCGATGCGGTTATATCTTTATAATCACATTTCAATTTTTATTGTCATCCAGCTTCCTTTACTTGGGATTATTGTTCCAGTTAAACTTCCGGTTTTCTTATCATTTTCAAAGTATATTCCTGGACTACGTACAATTTGATTTATCTAAAATTAGTCTTTATTCTTTTAAATTCAGGAAGTGGAATAATTAAAAATATTGATTAAATGAATGGTTAATTTTATTATTTTATGTAAATTTAATTAAAATTGAAAACATATCTATAATACGTGTATTTCCATTTAAAATAAAAGTACCTTTTTCTGTCATTATCGGAATTTTTCCTATGTTTATATACTTTGATTTTTGCGTCTTAATTTTACGTTTTGAAATTAGAAATAAAATTTTTTATACTAATTTATAATTAAATTTATAAAATTTTATTTCACTTTATTTATTTTATAAACTCAATTTATAATAAGATTTTTTTTGTATTTAATCTCTATCGGTAAGTATATTTTTACATCGTAAGTTTTATTTTTTGCCAAGCAAGTTTGAATGCTATGAATAGGCTGTTTATATTTAATTTTATCTGTATGTATTTTTATTTCAAAGTTTAAATGTTTAATTTTACTTATTTCTTTAATTCCTTCCTTAGTTAAGTAGATTATTTAAATCCCTTTTAAGATCTATACATGCTTTTTCCATATAGCTCAATTTTGTACTCAGAAATTATTTATGTTCATTTTTATTTCTTTCCTTTTATTCTATTTTATATCTATGATATGCGAATTCTTATCTGTTTTATAAAATAAATTACTCATTTTTAGATTTACTATTTTCATTAAAGGACTAGTTTACAAGTATAGCTTTATTATATAGTTTATTATCTGAAATTTTTCTCTTTTTCTTTTAATTTATTAATAAATTAATAAATGCTTCGCTGTGACTTTAATATTTTAGTCAATCATTAGTTTTATTATAAGTTTTCAGATCGCACAGTCCATTTTTTAGGAATTCTTGGAAGCTTTTTCTTTGTATTTTTAAGTAAGTTGAGTTTTCTTTTTATTTTTAATCAATTTTGAATTTTTTGAAAACTAAAAATTATTTTACTTTTTGGTTTTTGAACTTTTACTTCCAATTATTTTCACTCTTATCTAATAGATTAGAAATTATTCTTGTTTTTTTCTTCATTTTCATCCTGGTTTAAATTAGTTGTTACTTTAATTTGACAGCATTAGTTTAGCATTTTTTGGTTAAATGTTCAGTATAATAGACATTGTGGTGGATGTCGCCAAATGGTAAGGCAAAGGACTGTGACTCCTTTATTCGCGGGTTCGATTCCCGTCATTCACCCATACTGTGGGCTCAGTAGCTCAGGGGAAGAGCAGGGGATTCATAAGCCCTTGGTCACAAGTTCAAATCTTGTTTGAGCCATTAATAGATAGCGCTTTTAGTTCAGTTGGTAGAACGTAGGTCTCCAAAACCTGATGTCGTAGGTTCGAATCCTACAGGGCGTGTGGTTGTTATTTTTTGTTTTATGTTACATTTGTGTTGTGCCCTCATCGTCTAGAGGCCTAGGACATTTCCCTTTCACGGAGACAACGGGGATTCGAATTCCCCTGGGGGTATATAATTTGCGCGGGTATAGCTCAGTTGGTAGAGCGTGGTCTTTCCAAGTCCAATGTCGCGTGTTCGAATCACGTTGGCCGCTTTTATTTTTATTTTATATGTTAGTAAAATATAAAGAAAGTTAATTTTATTTTTTAAGTAGTACTATGGGATTGCCTTGGTATCGTGTTGTGATTTTACACAAGTTTTATGTAATTTACTTGGTTTGTTTTATTTTTAAATTTGAAATAAATATTTTTTAATTTTTTTGTTTTTGTTAAACCTTTTGTATTTATCTTACATACAGTTGTTTTAAATGATCCAGGACGTTTAATTTCTGTTCATCTAATGCATACAGCATTAGTTTCTGGGTGGGCTGGTTCAATGGTCTTGTATGAATTAGCTATATTTGATCCTTCTGATCTTGTTTTGAATCCTATGTGGCGTCAAGGAATGTTTGTTCTTCCATTTATGACACGCTTAGGTGTTACTAAATCCTGGGGGGCTTGGAGTGTAAGTGGTGAAGCATCAGTGAATCCTGGTATTTGGAGTTATGAAGGTGTGGCAGTCGCACATATTGTTTTGTCAGGTTTATTATTTTTGGCTGCTATTTGGCATTGGGTTTATTGGGATTTAGAATTGTTTCGTGATCCTCGTACTGGAGATCCTGCTTTAGATTTACCAAAGATTTTTGGTATCCATCTTTTCTTATCAGGTTTACTTTGTTTTGCTTTTGGTGCTTTTCATGTTACTGGACTTTTTGGCCCAGGAATTTGGGTTTCTGATCCCTATGGTATTACGGGTAACATTCAACCTGTAATACCTTCGTGGGGTGCAGAAGGTTTTGATCCTTACAATGCTGGTGGTATTGCTTCTCATCATATTGCTGCTGGTATATTAGGTATCATTGCAGGTCTATTTCATTTGACAGTACGTCCTCCTCAGCGTTTATATAAAGTTTTGCGTATGGGAAATATTGAGACTGTTTTGTCAAGTAGTATAGCTGCTGTTTTTTGGTCGGCTTTTATAGTTTCAGGGACTATGTGGTATGGTTCTGCAGCTACTCCTATTGAATTGTTTGGCCCAACACGTTACCAATGGGATAAAAGTTATTTTCAAGTGGAAATTGAGAGACGAGTTCAATCTAGTTTGCTAAGTGGAGCTACTTTATCGGAAGCATGGTCAAAGATACCAGAAAGACTTGCTTTTTATGATTATATCGGGAACAACCCAGCAAAAGGTGGTTTGTTTCGTTCAGGGCCTATGAATAATGGGGATGGTATTGGTATGATATGAAAATCTAAATAGGCAAAGAGGCTTTTAATATTTTGGTTAGAATTTTTTTCCTTTTGGTCGTGTAATATATTATATTTTATATTATGCGGTTTAACACATTAATAAAATTAATCATTTTAAGTTTTATTTGTATTATTTTTAGTATAAGGTTTAGACAAATTTTATTTAATAGGGTAATCTAAATTTTCAATGCGGTTTGTTTTAATTTAGTTTAAAATATTTGAAATTTATTCAATTTTATAATTTCTCTTTGTATATTAACATATGTTTTTAATAATAAAGAATATTTAATAGTTATTAAATTAGGATATTATTTGAATTACATTATTATGATTGTTAAACATCCTGTTAATAATGTAACATGTAATTAATAGGTGAAAAGAAAGGTCAATTGGTTGTTATATTTTTTTGTTTAAGTTGTATGTTTATAATTGAACAGGTACAAATTTAAGGAGGTAGAATTCTTTCTACTATCCCTCCCATTGGTTGGTTAGGACATGCTGTGCGGATTTTAAAAATTCATACCTTGATTCTATACATATCAAAATCTGTTTGATAAAACAGAAAAAGTATTTTATTAAAAGTGTAATTAATTGAAATTATTTTGTAATGTTCGCGAGTTAGAAAAGAGAATTAAATAAACTTTTTTGTAAATGGAAACTTTGAATTTTTTATAAAGTGAAATGGAAATAAAATCAGGTGTTGATATTTTGTGTTATTAAATAAAGTAAAGTTAAATTTTTACATACAAATGTATAAATGAGCATGTTATATGTTTTTGTCATTTTATATTTATAAAAGTATGTATTCACTATAAGAAAATTGTTAAAATGTATAGAATAAAAATCATTCCAAAAAAATTTAAAGAATACTATTAATTATTTGAAATTAATAGTATTCTTTAAATTTTTTTGGAAGAAACTGAGACTTGATATTAAAGAGATATTAAAGTAAATTAATTGTAAGAAATATAAGGTCTATGAAAGTAGTGTTTAAAATAATTGTATTTTATTTTATTTTTAAACAAAAAAATAATATTTAATGCAATAGAGTAACTTGCAAACTTTCCTTAAACTATTTAAGATCTTTTTATTATTAAACTTCTATATTAAGCTGTACATTATATAATTAATAATACATACAGTTTGTGAATGAGTTCTTGGTGCGAACTTAATTTCATTCTTTTACAGATAAAGAAGGTAACGAACTTTTTGTTCGTCGCATGCCTACATTTTTTGAAACTTTTCCTGTTTTACTTTTAGATCAAGATGGTGTTGTCCGTGCTGACATACCTTTTCGACGTGCTGAATCAAAATATAGTATTGAGCAAGTTGGAGTTAATGTAACTTTCTTTGGTGGTGAACTAGATGGTTTAAGCTGTGCGTTACGTTTTAATCAAAATTAATCTTTTATTTATTTATTAATTAAATAATTGTGTACTAAGTTGTTTTTAATTTATTATTAGATTGAAGATTAGCAAATTTTTCTACTAAAAACTTATTAATTTATTTTTATTGATTTGACAATTAACTTAATAAAGCTAAAGTTTAGGCTGTTATTTCAAAATTTAAAATTAATAAAATAACTAATTTTGATTAGGTTTTATTAATTTTAAAATATTAATAGATAGATTTATTTTTTGATATTAATTTTTTATTAAAGAAATATGCATTTAAGTTGCCTGTATTTTTTAATGAGAAAAATTTAATTTATGTTTTATCTTAATTCACAGATGCTTCTACAGTTAAAAAATATGCTCGTCGTGCTCAATTAGGAGAAATTTTTGAATTTGATCGTGCTATTTTACAATCTGACGGTGTATTTAGAAGTAGTCCTCGAGGTTGGTTTACTTTTGGTCATCTTTCTTTTGCTCTTTTATTTTTCTTTGGTCATATTTGGCATGGTGCTAGAACTATTTTCAGAGATGTTTTTGCTGGTATTGATCCTGATCTTGAAGAACAAATTGAGTTTGGTGCTTTTCAAAAATTAGGGGATGTTACTACTAGAAAACAATTGGTTTAAATAGTGTTGTTTTGATATATTTTATAAATGTGTAAAGTTAATATTTTTTTTATTTATGGAAGCTCTAGTTTATACATTCTGTGTGTTACGAAGTTGTATAATACATTAATTTTAAGTTAATTTAAATATTAAAGAGTGTAGTTAAGAAAAAAGCTTTATAAGCATCTTTTATTTAAAAGTCTTTGTAAAATATAATATATGTTGTAAGATTTAACTGAGGATTTTGATTTTGTAAGAGTGCTCTTTCAATATTTTCCTTCTAGATATTTTTTTTTGCTTTTATTATATAAAACGTATGGTTTTGATAAATTTAATTTTTTGGATATTTTAAATGTTAGTTAATTTTTATATTAGTAAATAATTATTTTTAATTTTAATTTACTTGAGCTTTATGTGAATAAATTATTTTACTTGTAAGGTTCTTTTAAGGAGATTTACTCTTACTTAACTATTAGTTGGAACTTTAGGTGTAATCTTCTTTGCTATTTTCTTTCGTGAGCCTCCGCGTATTGTAAAAGTGCGAGATTGTATCTATGAAGCAGTTCGTTTAAATTTTAAAATTTGGAATTTTTACTTTTAGTTATTAATTTTAGTTAAGTGTGATTCGATTTAAGCATAGTTACTGATATTTTTGGTATTAGTTTATTTTAATTATCAGTAAATTAACATTTCATAATATTAGTGAGGTTCTAATAGTACTTATTACTAGGTACTTTTATTAAATATTATTCTTTTTAAGTGAAATTGTAATAGTAATTTTCAAGTTAAATAAAAATTTTTACTGGTTTAAAAAATATTTGTTATTAATCAAATTTATGTTTTAACGACTTTTGATCTATGTTTAATCCAGGACAATGTAAATAAAGTAGATAGTTAACAATTTACTTATAGTATTTATTTATTTTTAGATAGAAGCCAAAATAATAAGCCATTTAAATCGTGTCATATATGATACAGGAATTATGAAATGAGCGAAGTAACTTTTTCAAAGTTTGATTTAATTTTTGATATTGTATGTGACTTTGTTTTAGAAAGGATGGGATAAAAAGCAAAAGGCCAAAATGATTTTAAAAAACATTTTAATTAAGTCTATTAAACTTAGAGGTATAATTACCGGTATAGGCTCACTTATTTCACGAGAACGAGTTTTTTATTTCTTTGAGTAGCTGGTAGATTAGAAATTTTTATATCCAGTTTCGAACGAGAAGAAGTATTTACGTTTTTCTTACTCTCTACCTTTTTTGGAGCTTTTATTTTTAAAAAGGCAATTTTAAATTTTTCCTATTTTATTTATTAATTTCTTTATTGTTTTATTTTTGAGAAGAAAAAGAGTGTCTAAGAGATAATTTTTAAGTAGTTTGTAATTTATTTAGTAACCTATATATTGGCGCACTTTTTAATTGTCTGTATATTCTCTGCTTTACATTTTGTTTAAAGTTTTATTTTAACAAAATTTTAGATAACATTGCAAAATTTTAAAATAATTTAATTATTTAAAATCTGGGGGTTTGTTTATTTATAGAATAAATTGTTTGACTTTATTTTAAGAGTTTTATTTTTTAGTCAAGGAGCTGTATGCATTTATTGCACGTACAGTTCTTAGAACGGTATTTCCGATTCACCTAGTTTATCCTTATTTTTTTTCATTTTTTTGAATATAAGCTTTACTTTAACTTTTATTAGTTTACATTGATTGTTATTTGATTCTAATAAAATTATATTAAAATATATAAAAATACAATATTTATTAAATAAATTGCAACAAACAATTATTATCAATTTATTTAATGTGTCATTATTTTATGTCTAAAATAACAGAAGAGTTATAAATTTCTAGAATTATTGTTAAAAAAACCGCAAATAATGCCATGAAAATACCCATTATGTTAGTTGTACCCCACCCTGGTGCTACTTTTCCGTATTCAGAATTTAGTGGTTTTAGTATTTTGCCTAGAGTTGTAACTTTACCTTTGGGTGCTGACATTTTGTTTTTTGAAATAGTTGTCATAAATGCTATTATTCAGTTATTTTTACTTTCTTTTAATGCATGCCGCATTGTTCTTTAATTCTAATCTTCATGTTCGTCAAAAGGATCTATTAAATTTTTTGCTTTGGGCCCAAATCCTGTATATACAGAATATAATGTTAAACTAACTAACGTACATCCTATGAAAATAGTTGAAAAAAATGATATTGTTTCCATAATAAGTTATAAAAAATACTTTATTTAATTGTAACTTATTAATAATAAATATTTTGTTATTATTGGTTTTGTAGTTTTAAAATTTAAAATGAATATGTATTTTCTTTTAATTTAGTTCAACTTATATATATATATGTATTATATATTTGATTTTCCTTTGTTATATACATATAGAATTAGTATTTTAATTTATTTAAAGCTATACTAAGTTTATTTTTTATTTTTCATGATGATTATTTTGCGATTTAATTTGTTTAAATCTATTTTTAAATAATTTGCTAATTATAACTTACTTGATTCTTTTTATTTTTATTATTTTTTTTAAATTATTTTTTCTATTTATTTTTCAATTTAATAACATATGTTTTAAATTTTAATTTTATGAGTAAGCTTTACGATTGGTTGTGCGATTTATATTTTTAATGATAAAGGCTTTAACCCTTGCGTATTTCTTTAAGTAGTTTAATTAGGTATTCTATATATTTTTATAAATAGTTTTTGTTTTAATGCCTTAATATTTTGCGTAGATCTTTTTAGGTTAATATAGTTTATTATCTTTTAGTTATCATTTACGTTTTAGTTACTTTTTTTAGATATTTAAAGTTAATTAACTTTATTTAAGTTTTATAGTTTTTGGTAATGGGAGAAAACCTTTTTAAGTTTTGTTAATATTTTGAGTTTTTATTTTATTTTTTATAAGAAAGGTTAGTTTTAACTATCGTGGATTCCTTGCTTTTTTTATTAAAAATTCTATTTTATTTTTAAGTTAAAAGAAAAATTATTGAGTATTATAAAGTATTTAATTGGATTTATTGTCATAGTAATTTTGTTTGATATTGATATAAGTAGTTTTGTGCTTTAACTAATTTACTTAGAAGCAAAATGATAATTAATTATCAAGTTTTGTTTTTTGGGGAGATTACTTACCCGCCCGAAGAAAGATTAGAGATTCAGGCAATTGCTGACGATATTAGTAGCAAATATGTTCCTCCACATGTTAATATTTTTTATTGTTTGGGTGGAATTACTTTTACTTGTTTCATAATTCAGGTGGCAACAGGATTTGCTATGACGTTTTATTATCGTCCTACTGTTGCTGAAGCTTTTCTTTCTGTTAAATATATAATGAATGATGTTAACTTTGGATGGTTGATTCGTTCTATACATCGTTGGTCGGCAAGTATGATGGTTCTTATGATGATATTGCATGTTTGTAGAGTATATTTAACAGGCGGTTTTAAAAAGCCACGTGAATTAACTTGGGTTACAGGTGTAGTTTTAGCTACTCTTACAGTATCTTTTGGAGTTACTGGGTATTCATTACCTTGGGATCAGGTGGGCTATTGGGCTGTTAAGATTGTGACAGGTGTACCAGATGCTGTTCCTTTAGTTGGCGGCTTTATTGTGGAACTTTTAAGGGGGAGTGTAAGTGTAGGTCAATCAACTTTAACTCGTTTTTATAGTTTACATACTTTTGTTTTACCTTTATTGACAGCGACGTTTATGTTAGCTCATTTCCTTATGATTCGTAAACAAGGTATTTCAGGTCCTTTATAACGTATAAGGTTTTAAGTTTTTTTCGTGAATGATTATTTAAGTATGTTTAAATTATATAATAAAAATTTTATTGTTTTAAATAATATGAAATCTGCAGTAAATTTAAATATTGGTAAAATCTTACAGATCATTGGACCTGTTATGGATATTTCTTTTCTTCCTGGAAAAATGCCTAATATTTATAACTCTTTAATTATCGAAGGAAAAAGTGAATCTGGTGAGAGTCTAAAAGTTGTTTGTGAGGTACAACAATTATTAGGAGATAACGTTGTTAGGGCTATTTCAATGAGTGCTACTGATGGTTTGCAACGAGGCATAAAAGTTGTGGATACTGGAGCTGCTTTAAATGTTCCAGTTGGTTCAACGACGTTAGGAAGGATTTTCAATGTGTTAGGAGAGCCTGTTGACCAAATGGGCGACGTCGATTACAGCAAAACTCTTCCTATTCATCGCTTAGCTCCATCTTTTGTAGATTTGGATACACAACTTTCTATCTTTGAGACAGGAATAAAAGTTGTTGATTTGCTTGCTCCTTATCGTCGAGGTGGAAAAATTGGTCTATTTGGTGGAGCTGGAGGTACGTATATTTATAATTAATTTGTTAATTATTTTTTATTGTTATATAGAGTTTGAATTATTTTTACATTAGTGATAGTGTTGAAATTAGTATATTTTATTTCCTTAATATTCCATATATTAGTTTTCCAGCATTTATTTTTCTTAAATTCTTAGTATATAAATAAACTTATTTTTTTTAAAATGTTTTAATTAGATTTTATATTTTAATTTTTGGATTTGTTTTTAAAGTAAAGTTATATTTTATAATTTAATTGAGAGGTATGTATTTAACTTACTTGTGCTTTTTTTTTAGGGACTACGGTCTACTTAACTTGGTAAAACTGTTTTAATTATGGAATTAATTAATAATATTGCTAAAGCACATGGAGGAGTTTCTGTGTTTGGTGGAGTTGGAGAAAGAACTCGTGAAGGTAATGACTTATATCAGGAGATGAAAGAATCTGGAGTTATAAATTCTTCTAATTTAAAAGAGTCAAAAGTTGCTTTAGTATACGGTCAAATGAATGAACCGCCTGGTGCCAGAATGCGTGTAGGACTTACAGCGTTAACAATGGCTGAATATTTTAGGGACATTAACAATCAAGATGTATTGCTTTTTATAGACAATATTTTTAGATTTGTGCAAGCGGGTTCCGAGGTTTCAGCTTTACTAGGTCGTATGCCTTCCGCTGTTGGATATCAACCTACTTTAGCTACTGAGATGGGGGGTTTACAAGAGCGTATAACTTCGACTAAAGATGGTTCTATCACATCTATTCAAGCGGTTTATGTTCCTGCAGATGACTTAACAGATCCTGCTCCAGCCACAACTTTTGCCCATTTAGATGCTACAACTGTTTTATCCAGAAATCTTGCTTCTAAAGGTATTTATCCTGCTGTAGATCCTTTGGATTCGACTTCTACTATGTTGCAACCTTGGATTGTCGGTGAAGATCACTATAATAGTGCGACACGTTTGTAAAATAGAATTTATATTTTTACTTTGAAAAAATATATATTCCAAATTTAGCATTTAATTATTATAACAAGTATTCTATTCTTCGACATTATTTCATGAAGCTCGGAGCATTTGTGTAAAATTTTTATAGATCCTTAAAAAAAATATTTTTTTCTAGAAGTTTATTTGACTAAAAAGTAAATATAAAAGATTTATTTTAATTTGTGTTTTTTAAAGGTCTAAAAGTGTATTTTTATAGTGTAATTTAATTATGGGGAGGATATTTTATTTTATTTGAATCCCTCAGATTTTTTGTATTTTGATTCTATTTTTTAGATAAAATATGTTAATTTATTTAAATTTAGTTAGTTAGGCTAAGAGCAAAAGTCATAATATTTACTTTATTTTTTAAAGGATTAAGTGTTAGAAACGTGAAAGTTATGAATTTATGAGAAATTCTAGTAATTAATTTGTATTTAGCAAAATTATATTAATTTTAATGGTAACGAAATGTTACTGGAATGATAGATTTTTGTTTTAAAGTTATTGTTTTATCAATAATTTTTAGCTGATCGCCGTGTGATGTTATAAATATCTTGTTCGGTGGGTTAAAGGGGGAAAATTTGTTAATTAATTATTAATATTAGATTTACCTATCTATATCTGCACAAGCTGTGAAACGTACTTTACAACGTTATAAAGAACTTGTGTGATGTTTAAAATTTATCTAGTTATTTAATAAATTATTTATATCTTATAGTTTTTATATCCAGTATATTGCTTATAGATATATGAAGCAGGAATCCTGCAATTAGTTTTAAGAATTTAAGAAATTTTGATGTGTAATTGTATAATATGTTTTATGTAGTTTAATTTAATATCGAGTTTGGTATTAGTTATGTTTTAATTGAAAATAATTTACTTATTAGATAAATATTTCCGGGTAATTTGGTAACTTGTTTTCCAAAAGAAGTTTTGAAATTAATTGATATACTATTTAAGCTGTATGGAATAAATTTTCAACTCCAGTTTATAAACGAATGACAGAAATTTCATTTAGTTTTATCAGGATATTATTGCGATTTTAGGTTTAGATGAATTATCTGAAGAAGATAGATTAGTTGTTTCTCGCGCACGTAAAGTTGAAAGATTCTTATCTCAACCTTTCTTTGTAGCTGAGGTTTTTACAGGTTCGCCTGGTAAATATGTTACGTTAGCAGAAACAATTGAGGGTTTTAAAATTATTTTAAGTGGAGAATTGGATGATCTTCCAGAACAAGCTTTTTACCTTGTAGGGACTTTAGAGGAAGCTATTTCTAAAGCTTCAAGTCTAGCTTAAAACAAAATTGTGTTTGGTTACTAATAAAGTAAACATTTATTATGACATTGGAAATTTCAATTAGTTCGCCACGATAGTTACATTTAATTTAATGCAATAGAGATAAAATATCAATTTTATTAAGTATCTATTAATAATTTGTTTAATATATTTGTTAATTAAATTATTTATCTTACGCTTTTAATTTAAGAAATTTGTTTGGGAAATTAGGTTCATGATTGTAAAACCGGGGTGTTTTATAGCCTTTCTTTTTTTGTAGATTTTAATTTAAATGTTAAACGTGCTTTTTTATATTTTATATAGGATAGGTATAATAATGGGTTTAAAGGGAGTTTTGCTTGATATGCTGATATTTTCTATTTTTTTTAGAATATATTTGAGCTGTATGTATTCTAATTTACATGTACAGTTTCTATAAGGGAGCCTTTTTATAGTTGCTCTACTAAACTTGTTCCTGATCGTATTTTTTTGAAAGATTCTGTGAAAGAAATTATTTTACCTACTTTATCAGGTCAAATGGGAGTCCTTACTAATCATATCCCTTTATTAACTGGATTGGATACTGGTATAGTTTTGATTTCTAAAGAGTCGTCTTCTAATTGGCTTAAAATTGTCATAACAGGTGGATTTGCATTAGTTAATAATAACAAAGTAACTATTTTAGTGAATGAAGCCGAACTAGGTTCTGTGTGATCTGGTATTTTCAACATTTTCAATACATTTTAATATAAGTTATTTTTGCTTAATTCTAAAATTATTAATAACTTTAGAATTGAAGATTACTAATTACGGATAAGATAATAATTTTATTTTAATTGCTAAGTTTGTTTTGTTTATTACATATTACAGAACTTAAAATTTATTTTCCGTTTATATTTAAGATATCCTTTTAAGCTGTTATAAACTATTCTGTATATTATAATAGGAGATTTTACTTTGTAAATATATTTATTTTAATATATTAGCCGTAGATAATTTAAGTTTTTTAATTAAGTCCGGTTTGGAGACGAATAATTAATATCTTTTATTAATTTTTTAGTTTTTTGATATAAATGAGCAAGAGGCAGAACAGAGCTTTTTATCAAGTAAACTTGCATTAGAAAAAGCTAGTGATGGTCGAAAAAAAATTGAATTAACTTCCCAATTTAAAAAAGCCCGTGCTCGATTTTTGTGGTTCATATATACCTTAAAAAAGATGTTGTAAGTAGATATTAAATTTATATTACCCAAACTTTTCTTGTTATTTTATTTATTAGGTCTTTATCAATTTATTTCAGGTTATTCAACAAAAATAAGTTATGATTTTATAATTTGGAATTTTAATTTAATATATTTGATGAGGATTTTTTTAAAAGTTGAATAGTAATTGTTAAAATTTTGCCGATTATTGTGTAGATATTTTTTGCATAAAATAATAGATTCTGGAGACTAAAATGTCACCTCAAACTGAAACAAAAACAGGAGCCGGTTTTAAAGCTGGTGTAAAAGTGTGAGTTAAACTATTGTAATAATTATACGATACATAATCTATTTAGTTAATATTAGAAAATTAAATACGAATATTTATATAAAGCTTAAAGTTTTAAATAGCAAGAAAAAGTTTTTTCAAAGTTTAAGTTAAATAAGATTTAATTTGACTTCGTTTACTTTAACCAGGTAATGGCTATATTATATTATATGGTATTTAGAAAAATAAGATACTAGACATTAATTTAATTCAATCTTTAAATATTAGCTTTTACGTTATTTAAGCAGATTTTATTTTAATATAGTTTGTAGTTTGATTATATAGATATAGTGTCAAAAACTGATGAAAAGATAACATATTATTACAAAGAATGACATGGTTGGCAAAAATATTCAGCTCCCTTTGTAAAAACTTATTTACATAGTGGAAAAAATAAGGCCAGAAGACGATTTAAACTAATAAGGACCGATCATTTGTGTAAAAACAAGGACCTGTAAGTAAATAACAGAAAGAAACTATTATTTCATTTGGTAAGATAAAATATAAAAAAGAAAAGCGTAGTGACTAAACAGTCGCGCTACGTTTGTAAAAGAGGATAGTATAAATAAAAATTATTCTTATTTTCATGATTATCGACTTACTTATTACACTCCTGACTATCAAGTAGCAGAAACAGATATATTAGCAGCTTTCCGTATGACTCCTCAACCAGGTGTTCCTGCTGTGTGAATTTGATTGATTTTAGTAATTCTTCACATTCTTCAATATTTCAATTTGAAATATTATCTAAATAAAGATAGAATCTAGTTCTCATACTTTAGACTAAAGACCGTAGTTATGTTCTTCAAGGATGTCAGGTAAAAATCTTAAGGTATTAGCATAAGAACAAGTAAAGCTCTATTAAAATATTACATAATTTTTTATATTATACAAATTTTCTTTTGGGATAGCACTACCTACTTGAAAAATAGAACCAAACAGGAATTTAAACTGAAACTAGTAAATATGTTGCAATTCCGTTTTGATTGTGAAGTAAACATTTTTTAACTTATACTGGGTTTATAAAATTTTTATTATGTTTTTAATGTAAGAAAAGTATCTTCACGTTTAATATAACAGAAGAAATACCTATGAAGAGCTTGAAGGTGTGATTACAAATTAATCTGATTAAGATTATTTAATCTTTAAAATTAAGTACTTTTAGGTCAGACGAGATTTTTAAATAAAATGCATAAAAATCGTTTTTCTCTTTTATATGTTAAAACTATATAAGAAACATAGACATTTTAGTTATAGAAAAGAAACTTTTTATTTCAAGGATTAAATATTAAACCTTGTTTTAGGGCTACTTTTATTTACTAAAAAAATTAAGATTTATAATACAGAGCCGTATACAAATAACATATTGTAAGTACGGTTCAAGAACGATTATATGTAGAAAGTATATTTAGTTTCATGAGGAATGTGGTGCTGCAGTGGCAGCGGAATCTTCTACAGGTACTTGGACTACTGTTTGGACTGATGGATTAACTCAATTAGATAGATATAAGGGCCGTTGTTATGATTTAGAACCTGTTCCAGGTGAGAGTAATCAGTTTATTGCATATATTGCTTATCCTATTGATTTATTTGAAGAAGGATCAGTTACGAACCTTTTGACAAGTATTGTGGGTAATGTTTTTGGCTTTAAAGCTTTACGTGCACTTCGTTTAGAAGATCTACGTATTCCACCAGCTTATACTAAAACTTTTTGGGGTCCACCTCATGGTATTCAAGCAGAAAGAGATCGCTTAAATAAGTATGGTCGTCCATTACTGGGATGTACAATTAAACCTAAACTTGGATTATCTGCTAAAAATTACGGTCGTGCTGTATATGAATGTTTAAGAGGAGGTTTAGATTTTACAAAAGATGATGAAAATGTAAATTCACAATCTTTCATGCGTTGGAGAGATCGTTTCCTTTTCTGTGCTGAAGCTATTTATAAAGCGCAAACTGAAACTGGGGAGATAAAAGGTCATTATTTGAATGCTACTGCCGGTACTTGTGAAGAAATGTATAAACGTGCTGCTTTCGCTGCTCAAATAGGTGTTCCCATTATTATGCACGAGGGCGGGCGCTAAGAATTGAAATATTCTTATCTTAAGTTAGAGCAAAAAGAAAAAGGTTAATTTAAATAATAAGATAAACAACAATTAAAACCCACAAAATACATTATGTGAGGAGGCAATCAATTTGGACCTACTAAGACAAAAAGAAATATGGTAAACTAATCCAAGAAATTGGGGTCAAAAACAGCATGTTGTTGAAACCTTTATAAAAGAATTAAAGGTGAGCCACGATTGTAAAAGATGAAGGCATATAGCGTAAACATAACTCCATAAGGTTTTGATTACCTCAACCGTAATAAGTGAAAAAAAGATGGAAGATATAAAGTCAAATATATAAGGTCGTGCAATATATTTTAATGTAAAAAACTTTATGTCGAAAATATATTAACCGGATCTAATCAGCTAAGTGTTACCTCGAAAGAATGAGGTGGAGATTGATGCATCTTAATACAATAAGTTCTAATAAAAGAAAAAGCAGCCGAACAAACTAAAAGATTAACATGTAAACAAAATACAAAAACAAAGCCAACGATAAAGACAAATAAATAGCAATGTTAATCTCAAAACTTGAATAAGAAGTTAATAAGTTCGATGATTTAAAATATAGAACTTATTTTACTTTAAGGAGTAAAAAAGTTTGGTGAGTCTAGAAAACTCGTTCCTTTAAGGTTATTTGAGGGGGCAGTCAGGAAGCAGAAAGGAAAACCTTTGAACATTATTCTGTGAACGTTCAGTTTGTTCAGGCAATTACTTTAACTTAATTTTTAAATTAAGAATAAAAACTTCTTGGGGGAGAGCGTTGGTGAATCGAGAGGTTCTCGCCACGTTCGGACGGAGCTAAGTTCTTCGTAAGATGGATTTTTCGACCGTAATTATATAACAGGCGGTTTTACAGCTAATACTTCTTTATCAATGTATTGTCGCGATAACGGGTTATTATTACATATTCACCGCGCAATGCATGCGGTGATCGACCGTCAAAGAAATCACGGTATTCATTTCCGAGTTTTAGCTAAAACTCTTCGTATGTCTGGTGGGGATCACTTGCATTCTGGAACAGTTGTAGGTAAATTAGAAGGGGAGCGTGAAGTAACTTTAGGTTTCGTAGATCTTATGAGAGATCCTTTTGTAGAAAAAGATCGTTCTCGAGGTATTTATTTTACTCAAGATTGGTGTGGTTTAGGTGGAACTATGCCCGTGGCTTCAGGTGGTATTCACGTATGGCATATGCCTGCGCTTACTGAAATTTTCGGTGATGATGCTTGTTTACAATTTGGTGGTGGTACATTAGGTCATCCTTGGGGTAATGCTGTGTGGATTTTATATATGCAGTCAATAATTGCAGTTTACTTAATTTTATACTAGTTTTAAGAAGGTTAGGCGTCATAAACTACGTTATGTCATTTTCTTACCTGTATAAAAAGAGTTTGCAAGACTAAAAACTTAAAATAAAATATAAATTACGAAAGTTTGATGGAACAATAACAAGAAAAGGCAAAAGTTTTAATAAGGTTGTTTTTAAGTTGTTGGTCTTAAGCAATCATATACTAAACATGACTAAATATAATATAATACTATGTATTGTCAGTATTTAAAATAAGTTGTTTAGTAACTAGTATTTCAACTTATTTTGATACGGGGGCATTTGTATCAATATACTGATTTAAATGTAAGTGAATTATATATTATATTTCATTTAAAATATTTATTATCAGAAACATATAAAATTAAGCTATAAATAATGCCGACTAAAACTAGTTAATATTTACTTATGGTTAATAAACTTTCCGTCGGAAGAGGTTTTAACGATTTTATTAAAGAAGACTAGACATTTGAATTTATTCTTAAGACAAATCATATTTAAATTAGAATTAATTTATATAAATGTATCTTTTTTTTATGTTAAAATTTAGATTGACAATAAACATTTCATTAAAGTAAATTTAAAATATGTCGAAAAGAAAAAAAATATTTATTTAATAGCCTTGTGCTTTTGAAACAAAGCATGCATGGTTATTGAACGAGTGAATATAGATCACTTAGTTTCATCCAGGTGCTGTAGCTAACCGTGTTGCTTCTGAAGCATGTGTGCAAGCTGTGTGGATTTGAATGATTTATAAATTTATATCACTTTAGCAATTCTTCTTATAAAGAAGATCTACCAAATAGTGTGGATTATTTGTTCTCATACTTAAATAAAAAATTTTCTTCAAATTCGTAGGAAAATGCGAAAGCTTAGACTTATTAGCATAAGAACAAAAAAGCTTTATAATTTAACTTAAAAATTAACATACATAGTTTAATTATAAAAAATACTAATTTATTTTTTTAATTTAGATGAAAACTAAAAATTTTATACGTAATCTATTATAGTAGAGTTTGCTATATTATATATAATATAACTGTTAAAATATCTAATGTTAGATATCATTCATAAAGAGTTTGGTAGAGTGATCAAAAATCAAATTGATTGAGTTTAATTACAATTAGTTGTAATTATATCTAGTTGAAAGATAACTTAAAATTTAGGTGAACCTTTAATCCCTTTTGAAATTAGTTTCTATTAAATATTAGAGTCGGGTGTATGTAAGGTTAAGGGCCGTATACAGTTAAAAACTGTACGTACGGTTCAGAGAATGAGCTATTATATTAAATTAATATATTAAGCTTAGTTTCATCGAAATGAGGGACGTGATCTTTCTCGTGAAGGTGGAGATGTTATTCGCGAAGCTTGTAAATGGAGTCCAGAACTTGCTGCTGCATGTGAAGTTTGGAAAGAAATTAAATTTGAATTTGAAACAATAGATAAATTATAAAATTTTATTTATTATATTTTCAAAAATAATTTTTATTTGAGTAAGATTATTAATTAACTTTTTGCAATTCTAGAATTGCTGTCTTTATACAATAATATCAAAATAGTTTTAAGTATAAATTTATTTTATGGCTGTGCCAAAGAAGAAAATGTCTAAGTCTAAAAGAGATTCTAGAAAAAGTTCTTGGAAAAAAAAAGTTTTAAAGAAAGTCCTTTTTGCTGTTTCGTTAGGTAAATCGCTTTTGAATAAAGATTCAAGTAATTTTATTATTTGATATACAATTTTAAATTTTAGTTTATATAAAAATGCTGTGATAATATAAGTATACTTTTTATTAATTTATGTCTCATTCGGTTAAAATTTACAATACATGTATAGGTTGCGTGCGGGTTAGATAATCTATTTTCTATCTAACTTAACTTGTTTATAAACATATAGATATATTTAGAAAACTACAGTTAATTATGTAATAATTTAATATAAATAAAATTAGAGATAGTTTTTATATACATATTTTTAAGTATATTTAGTAATTTCTGTAAATTTTTTTTAAATAAAATTTATTTGTTTAATATTTACGAGAATAGGTCTAATTATTATTTTGACCCTTTATTTATGGTTAAAAGATTTTGCTAAGTAAAATTTTATTATTTTTTAAGCTAGATGTAAATTATTTTGCAAGTTTAGTTTTAGAAGGGGTTAATTTTTTTACCTACTTTTATACACAGTGTGTTCGAGCATGTCCTACAGATGGTTAGAGAAATTATAATATAACATTATATACAAGCCTTAATTTTCGTAGTTTTTATTTCTTGTTGTATATTTTCAAATAAGAATTTATTGCTTTTTGATTTAAATGTAAAAATAAATTCTCTTGATACATTTGTTCAATTTATAATTTTTGTAAATCATTTAACTTATTGTTATATTAAAATTGGGGCGTTTATGAAATGAAGGATTTTGTAAGATTTGGAAGGATTTGTAAATATTTTTAATCATAAAAGTTAGATTTTACTTTTCTTGTTTTGTTAGTTATTAGTTGTTTTATTTGATAGAGCTGATTTTAAAATTGAGAATAAATAATAAACCTCTTTTTTATACTTTCAACAAATATTACTCTTTATATAAATTTGAGCTGTATGTTTTATAAGCTTGTAAAGATCTAAGGGAAAAACTTTCGTTTTGACTCGACTTTTAGAAATGGTACCTTGGACTGGTTGTAAGGCAGGGCAGATAGCATCTTCTCCAAGGACAGAAGATTGTGTAGGTTGCAAACGTTGTGAATCAGCTTGTCCTACAGATTTCTTAAGTGTACGAGTATACCTTGGTTCAGAAACTACACGTAGTATGGGTCTTTCTTATTAAATTGTATTATATTTTATTCTATTTTATGCGGATTTTTATTTTATAAAATAGAAGAGATAGTATTATTTTTATTTTTATCGTTTACGGGTTTGGTCATAATTTTATTTGTTTTAGTGGTTTTTTATTTTTATTTGAACTGTTTTTTAATTATGGAATTGAATATTACTAGTATAGGTAAAGTGAGATTTTTTAAACATTATTTTAAAATTAATTATATATTACCTTTTTGTAAGGTTTACTTTTATTTACTTTCTGACTAAAAATGCTATATTTTATATTTGTTAAGAAAATCTTCTATTGCAAAAATAAATTTGAGAGAAGGTTTGGGTAATGTTATTATTAATGCTAAACCTTTTTCGGATTATCTGCAAAATAACCCTAGTTGAGACTATAAATTTAAGAGCTTTTATTTTAAATTAGATACTTATTGTATGGGTTTTATAATATTTTATTAAATTAAGTTTAATGTCAGGTTTATTTACGTACAATGATTCTATTGTTAAGAATGGTTCTTGAGATTTATTTTCAGTTATATTTTTTTTAAATATTATGGATGGAATTCGTGTATTTAAATTTGTAATATCGTTTACTTTTTCCAAGCAATTAAATATGATTGACTTTTTTAATCACCATTGATGCTTTTAGGATTGGAAAAAAGATATGATATTTTTATTGTTGTTTGCGGAGGAGGCTTGTCTGGGCAAGCAGATGCTATTTTGTGTTTTCATTCATAGATTTTTGCACTCTAAAATTAAGCATTATGGAGAATAAAGTAAATAAATTAAACTTTTTATATACTTAAAATCTTTCTGTATTTATAAATTTAAGTTAGGAATTTCACGCGCATTATATAAATTATCTGATCTTGAGGACAAAAAAAATTTAAAGCTTAATGGATTTTTGACAAGAAATTCACTGTGCAAAGAAAGAAGAAGTTTGAACGATGTATAAATTTTGGTTTGCTTTTTAATTCTAATTAAATAGAACCCTTTATTTTATTAAAATATAATATTCAAATAAATAAATTTCATTAGGGCAAGTAATCGGGTTAGTTAATTATTAAATTTTTCATTACGTTTACAATCAATAATATGATTTCTGTTTTTAATGTAGACTATATTAAATTTATAATAAATTAAAGATAATAATTTATTAAAATAAAACCAATTTATTAATTTTGTTAAATTGACGTTAGCTTCGTTAAAAGATTTATTAAATTTAATCTTAGTTTTATTAGAGCTGATTTCTTTTTTTATAGAATTATCAGTTTGAAAACGGAAAAACTTACTTTTCTAGTTTTATAATACGGTCTTAAAAAGGCTAGAAAAGCTCCTCAATTTTCTAAGCGTTAATTTTTGGTTTTTTAGTCTTAACTCTTTCTATTTTTTTATGTAATTTTTTGTATTAAGTTTTATTATATTATTTATCAATAATATTAAATTTTTGAGTAATAAACTCGTTTTTGTTTTGAAAAAAGATATGTCAATAAAAACAGATGAGATCATTGAAAAGCTTAAAGCAATTAGTTTATTAGAAGCGTCCGAGTTAATAAAGCAAATTTTGTGATTTTTATACAATTTAAGATTGTACTTATTTTCCTTTCTTAATTAATCTAAATTTTTAAGGTTCAATTTTTCAAATGTACTTAATCAATTTTTCAGAGGAAACTTTTTCTGTAGATGCTAGTACTTCTTCTATGCATGGTAACTTCATGGCTATGCCGAGCAATGTAAAATCTGAAGAGCCTGTTATTGAGGAAAAAACTGAATTTGATGTTATAATTGAGGTAGTTCCAACTGCAAAAAGAATTATTGTTATTAAAGCTATTCGTAGTTTAACTTCTCTGGGTTTAAAAGAAGCCAAAGATTTAATAGAATCAGTTCCAAAAGCTGTGGTTGAAGCAGTTTCTAAAGAGAAAGCAGAAGAAGTTAAGAAACTTTTGGAAGAAGCTGGAGCTTCTGTTACAATTAAATAATTGTAGTATTATATACTTTTTCTGTTTATTTATGATATAGTTTCTTGTTTATAAAAGGTTTAATTGAAAATTTTATACCTCTTTAATATTATGCTTCTTTTAACATTTCAACTTTCTCTTTTAGCATTGGTAATTTTTTCATTTTTAATGGTTGTTGCTGTTCCTGTTGTTTTTGCTTCTAATAATGGCTGGGATAATAATAAAAATGTTTTATTATTTGGTGCTGCTACTTGGACAATCTTAGTTTTAATTGTAGGTACATTGAATTATTTAGTTATTTAAAAACATATTAATTAAGTTTTAATTAATATGTTTTTTTGATGAGGGTGTATATTTCCGATCCAAGAATATAACAATAATGTCAAGTTTTGATAATAAAATAAATTAATATTTTAGAACTAATTATATTTGTAATATTTTTATTTTTTAAATTTCAATATATGTTTGAAACTTATATGAAGAGTATAAAAATTTTTGTTATGGAAAATAAAAAAGTTTTAAATAAATCTTTAGGATTATTTAAATTAAATTTATCAAGTCAATCAAAAGTAAATACTTTTGGAAATTTAATTCGACAGAATTTATTAAAAAAAGTGTTGTCATTAAAAAAAAATTCTTTTTTGTATATGTCAAGATTTACTTATTATATAGATTAAAATTTAGTTTTTTTATTATTTAACAATATTTATTAGTTTTATACTAATTTGCAGGTTACAGATATTGCTTTATTTATATCAAAAAATATCTTTAAAGTTCCAAGCACTTATCACGTGGTTAATGAATTCTTTGAATTAGAAGAAATAACGGGAAGTTTATTAGACGTTTATACTAATATTAGAAGTGTCCAATTTAAATTATTGCAGAAAAATTTCAACAATGAAATTTTTGGCATTTTAAATTGTAATTCACGTCAAGTTTTCTTTGCAAAAGATATTGTATTTAATCAAAAAATAGAAATATTGAATGATAATCAATTACTTTTAGAGTTATTATCATCCAAGTTGAAACTAAAAATTATCTTAAAATTACAGTTTTGGTTTTGCTTTTTCCCTAGAGTACTTAAGTTATTTTATAATTTTTTTTATTACATTTTTATTTAGCAGAAATTTTTAAATGAGTTATAAAAAATAATTCTCAATTTAGTAGAAAATAAGGAATATTTTATTGTCCCGATTGAGAAGGTTAATTATATTTGAGATTTAATGCTTTTTTAATTTCGAAAATAAGAATGTAAATTATTTGTAAAATTTTTTCTTTTAACAGAATACTTATCTTATTTCGATATAAAATTTAAGTTATAATTAATTAATTGAAAAAGTGGATAAAGCTAGTATCTGTTTAACTTTTGAAATATTTACAAATAACGCTGTTAACCCGTTAGATGCTTTTATTCAATCATTAAATTATAGTAATGACCAAATAAAAATTTTCTAATCTATTAGAATTTTTAAGAAAATTAAACTCTAATTAAGATCAAAATTTAAAAATAATAATTTAAAATATAAGTTTGATTTGAGTTCAATCAATTAGTTTTTAAGACTAGAGAAGGAGGGATTCGAACCCTCGGTAACTTATGTTACGCTGGTTTTCAAGACCAGGACTTTAAACCACTCAGACACCTCTCCTTTGTTATCGGGATGACAGGATTCGAACCTGCGACCCTTGCAACCCAAATGCAATGCGCTACCAAACTGCGCTACATCCCGTTAAATAGATGATAAACTTTTTAGGTATAGATTTGAAAGTTGTATTTATAAAATTTTAATTTCTCGAGATTTAATGAAAAATTTAACTACTTATTTATCAACAGCACCCGTAATTGCTGCATTATGGCTTTTATTAATTTCAAGTTTGCTTATTGAAATAAACAGATTTTTTCCAGATGCGCTTAGTTTATAAATAAAGATAATTTAATAATTGTCTTTATTTATAAAAGGGAGTAAACCTATAATTCTTGACTTTTTTATTGACTTTACTATAAATCTATATTGTTTTGCGGTAAGTTTAGTTAAACGTCTAGGTATTATTTTACCTTGAATAGTTATGAATTTCCTTAACAAATATATATTTTTATAATCAATAATTTCGGAATAAAAGATGGACTAATACTGTCTTCTAAAAAATTAAAAATGCTCTATAACATTTATGCATTTAATTTTTTCACTTAAGTTTGTTAATTTCAATATTTAGTATTTTATTGTATAAAGTTAATCATATATTTTATTTGGGAAAAAATTATAAAAGTTTTAATCATAGTTTTTGTATAAAATTTTATTAGAATTATAGGATGTTTTTTGTTCGAATTTAATTAAATTAGTATAAAAAGGTATATAAAATTTTAAATTATTTTAAAAAGCTGTGTTAATTAATTTAATAGAATAATCGTTAAAACTTAAAAATATATAAGATTAATATTAATTTAAGGTTTAAGAATTATTTTACAAATGTTTTTTTATATTCATTTATAGCTGTTTTTAAAATATCTTCTGCTTCCGTATTAAACGCTTTAGTATTATCAATAATTTCTTTAAATTTTGGCTTAGTGGTATTTAAGTATTCTCGCAATCCGGATAAGAAGTTTTTAACATTAGGTATTTCTATATTATCTAAATACCCGTTAATTCCTGTATATATTGTTGCTACTTGATCTGAAACTACTAAAGGAGAAGCTTGTGATTGTTTTAACAATTCGCGCAATCTTCCTCCACGAGCAAGTTGGTTTTGAGTTGCTTGATCTAGATCGGAAGCAAATTGAGAAAAAGCTTCTAATTCAGCAAATTGAGCAAGTTCAAGTTTTAACTTACCTGCCACTTGTTTCATAGCTTTTATTTGTGCTGCTGAACCAACTCGGGAAACAGAAATTCCAACGTTTATTGCGGGACGCATTCCTGAATTAAATATATCTGCAGACAAAAACACTTGTCCATCTGTTATGGAAATAACATTCGTAGGAATATATGCTGAAACATCGCCTGCTTGTGTTTCAACTATAGGTAAAGCAGTCATACTCCCTTCACCTAATTCATTACTTAATTTAGCAGCTCGTTCTAATAATCTAGAATGTAAATAGAATACATCTCCTGGATATGCTTCTCTTCCCGGTGGACGACGTAATAATAGAGACATCTGTCTGTACGCTTGAGCTTGTTTTGAAAGGTCATCATAGATGACTAAAGTATGTCTTCCAGTATACATAAAATATTCTGCTAAAGCAGCACCTGTGTAAGGAGCAAGATATTGTAAAGTAGCTGGTGAATCTGCATTTTCAGCGACAATTATAGTATATTCCATTGCACCACGCTGTTCTAACGTAGTAACTATTTGTGCAACCGAAGACGCTTTTTGACCAATAGCTACGTATACGCAAATAACACCTTGCCCTTTTTGATTTAAAATTGTGTCTGTTGCAACAGCTGTTTTTCCAGTTTGTCTATCTCCAATTATAAGTTCACGCTGCCCGCGTCCGATGGGTATCATTGCATCAATTGCAAGTAAACCTGTTTGTAAAGGTTCATAAACCGAACGTCTCGAAATTATACCTGGGGCTGGAGATTCGATTAATCTATTCGTAGATGTAATGATTTCTCCTTTACCATCAATAGGACGAGCTAATGCATCAACAACGCGTCCCAAATAGTTTTCTCCTACTGGAATTTGAGCTATTTTTCCTGTAGATTTAACTGAAGCACCTTCTTGTATATTTAATCCATCTCCCATTAAAACAGCCCCTACATTGTCTGCTTCTAAATTCAAAGCAATGCCAACAGTACCTTCTTCAAATTCAACAAGTTCTCCTGCCATAACTTTTTCTAAACCATAAATTCGAGCAATACCATCACCAACTTGAAGCACCGTGCCTATATTTACAATTTTTAGTTCTTGATTGTACTTTTCAATTTGTTGACGAATTATTTTACTAACTTCATTAGGACGAATTTTTATCATAATATTTTATATTTTTAATTTTATTGTAATAAGAGCAACTATATTTATATTAATTTACTTGATATATAAACTTAATTTTAATTTGAATACTCATGATTTGTTGGCGTTAATCACTAAACTATATTTAAAAAATTTTTTGATAACTTGTCAATATTTTGAGAAATTATCTTTTTATGATAAATTGGATTTAGTTTTTTATTTAGTTTGTCTATAGCATTTGAAAAAGCAAGTAAGCTTAGTTTTTGCGAAACTTGGCTTATAGATTTTTCTTCCTCTAATTTTATAGTTAATAAATTGAGTAATTTTATTCTTTTAATATCTTCTTCAATTACTTCTAGCAAACCTTTTGCTGTTTGGTTCGATAGCGCTATACCTTGATTTCGAATTTGATCTGCCTTAGATTTTGCTGTTTCAAAGTTTTTTTTAGCAAAATTTAAATTTTCTTCGGCTTCTTTGAATTTATTTTCGGCTTCTTGTAAATTCTTTAAAATCGTTTGTTTTCGGGTATAAATTATATCACTTAAAAAAGTAAAATGTTTTATTTCCTCTAAATAAATCTGCACTGGCAATTTAATAGCATACAGCTTTTAAAATAATCTATTTATATTTAAATGTAATTAAGCATTTTTCTAAAATATCATTTTATTTATGAAATAATACTTTCAATGTTTATGGTTTTAATTGTAATAATTTTAAAAGTATTTTTATAATTAATAATCAGCTTACTTAAGCCATTATATTTAATTACAAATTATGAAAATCATTAGAAATTATTGTAATTGTATGCTATGATTTTCTGTATTTTAATAAATAAACTTTTTAAAATAAATCACTAATTATAAAGTTATAACCACTTTTTATTAAATCATTACGAAAAAGCAATTCTACCATAATAAATTAAAATTCCTATTACTACTGATAAATTTAAAATATTCGTTTCAAAAATATCTGTATTTATACCAAAACCTTCTGATGTAGAAAGAATAGTAATTGTATTTATATAGTTTAATATTACCATTGAAAATCTCCAAAATTATTACATTTTAGTAAATATCTGTTATAAACTTAAAAAAAATTAAGTTTATAAAATATGTTTAAACAAACGGATTTGCAAAAATAATTGCTAGTGCTACAACTAGGCCATAGATAGTTAAAGCCTCCATGAAAGCTAAGGAAAGTAGAAGCGTACCTCTGATTTTACCTTCTGCTTCTGGTTGACGCGCTAGACCTTCAATTGCTTTACCAGCTGCTGTACCTTGGCCAATTCCAGGACCAATAGCACCTAATCCAATAGCTAAACCTGCTCCAATAACAGAGGCAGCACAAATAATAGGATTCATAAATTTTTTCTTATAAAATAAATTACAATTGGATAAATAAACATAAATTTGAAATTTGATTTAACTAAATCAATATACTCTAGAGGGCATTTTGTCAACGATTTAAGTATAGCATAAAAAATTAATATCTAATAATTAATGATGTCCTTCCATAGCTTCTCCTATATACGTAAGTTAAATTCATTAATGCTAAAATTTTCTTTGTATGATGAAAAAATTTAATACTTTATATTATACGCTGAAATATAATCGTATTAATAATATTTTAAAAAGTTAAAAAGCACACCGATCCAGATAAGGTAGCGAAAATTAAGGCTTGGATACCACTAGTAAATAACCCTAAAAGTATTAATGGGATAGGTATTATTAAAGGAACTAAAGAGACTAAAACAGCGACTACAAGTTCATCTGCTAAAATATTTCCAAAAAGTCTAAAGCTTAATGATAAAGGTTTTGTAAAATCTTCTAAAATATTAATAGGCAATAAAATAGGAGTAGGTTCTACGTATTTTGCAAAATAACTTATTATTAATAGAATTTAGATATCTTTAGTGTTTTATTAATTAAGTTATCCTATGAACAATATATTATGATTTTGATATTTTTTCCAATTAACTATAAATACTTTAAAACACAAATCCTTTTTTGCTAAGTCCAGCATAAAAATATGCTATAGATGTTAGTATAGCTAATCCTGCAGTTGTATTAGTTAGATAGAAAAATCCTCTTTTAATCTATACGTACATATTTTCATGTATATAGCTTTATAATAAAAATTAATCCAAAATTAAATTTTATTCTTTCAATAAATAAATTTTTAATTTTTCCTCTTTTCGATCCTTTATCAATCGTAGATTTGTCTAAGTTTAATTAAATTCGTTAAAAATTTATACAATATGAGATTTCAGATATTTTTAAAAAATTAAATTATTGAAAGTATTGCAAATAAAATAAATAATGAATATGACATATTTGTTCATAAAAACAAAAATAAATTGCTAAATTAAGCTAATTATTTTAATTAGTTATAAATAAATTAACTAGTTCCAAAACGCACATATCATTTGTTGGAGCACCTAATTCTCCGTTTGGAAGTTCAATAATTTTCCAAGGTATTAGTGCACCAGACCAATTAGAAATAAATATAAACAAGAACATCGTTCCTAAATAAGGAACCCATTTCAAATATTCTTTTTCTCCAATTTGTGTTTTAGCAATCTCTCTAATAAATTCCGTTAGAAATTCTATAAAGTTTTGTTTAGTCTCAGGAATTAATTTTAGCTCACTCGTGCAAATTATTCCTAAAAGTGTAATTAATAAAATTACTATCCAAGAATTTATTAAAACTTGACCATGAACTTGGAAACCAAATATAGACCAATAGAAGTGTTGTCCGACTTCTTTTAAATTGTAGATTGAAAACTTTTAATAGTTTAAGAAAAATTTTCGTTATCTATAAAACATTAAAACTTTTACTTGGTAAAATTTATCAAAGTTTAGATAACTTTTAATACACACCACAGCAGAAATTTTATTGATTAATAAATTATCTTCTTGAAATATCTACCTAAATATTTTATAAAAATTAATTTAAGATTTAAGCAAAATATTTTTGTTTTATTAAACACAGTGTAAATTACATTAAAAAAATTAAATATATTCATAATATTAATATAAAATAAAATATTTTCTCTTAAAGAAATTAACACGTTTATATCATAAAATTCTGGTTCTAGCAATATCTTATCGTAATAAAAATTTTTACAAAATAATCGCAAAAAATAGTATACTAAAAAAAACCTTCAATTCTCAGCAAGTATTGTAAAAAATTTACTACTTATTTTAGAAATTTTCCTTTGAGATCGAACTAGTGAAAGAATTTAAAATTAAAGAAATAGAACTGATAGAATCATCGTTTGCAGGAACAAGTAAATCAGTGAGAGTTGGGTCGCAATTTGTATCTAAAATTGTAATTAATGTAATACCCAATTTTCTACATTCCTTGACAGCATTCATTTCTTTTTTTTGTCCTATTATTATAACTATATCTGGAAGGTTTGTCATATTTTTTATTCCACTTAAGTACTTCTCTAATTTTATAGATAAAATATATAGTTAGTCCAATACACCCGAATCAAATTTTAAGTTAATAATTAAAAGTAAAATGATGGTAATTATATAGGTAAACTTATAATTTATAAATTCACATTATCTTTTCTTTTTTTTAAAATACTATTTTCCTTTTTAGTTAAATTTATTAAAGCTCCTGAGGATTCCTGTTTTGTTAAATGTATAAACTCTTTACTAATTAGATTTTACAATAATTAGTATAGAAATTGTAATATTAATACATAATAAATTAAATAATCCCGAGTTATGAAATAGAATATTTTATATTATCAATCACATAATAAATTTAAATTGTTTAAACAAGTTTTAATTGTTGACCAGTTGGTTAGCATACCTCCTAGCCATCGTTGTGTAACGTAAAAGGAATTTGAACGTTTTGCGGATTCTGCAATTAATGAACTAAATTGACGTTTAGTACTAACAAATAATATTTTTACAATAGATTTTCTTTGTAAAATTATAAAAAAAGTAATATATTATTTATAATTAAAAATTAATTCATCATATTATTAAAGTTTACGTATAATAATAACTAAACTAACGTTTTATTTGCCTCAGAAGATTTAGAAAGAAAATTACAAACTTTTTTCAAGCAAATTAAACTTTGTAAAAGATCTATTATGTGAATACCGTGACGTTCGCCATAAATATAAGAACTCATTTTAGGATTCCACTGTCGCACTTGATGCCCTAAATGCACGCTAGACAATAACATTTGTTCTAAAGTAACCATTTCAACTCCAATAAAAAAGAAATTAAGAATAAAATATTAATAAACTATATATAAAATTTTAAATTAAATTTATTTTAGAAATTATACAATTTAATGTTACAAAAATTACCTTAAATTCTCAAAGACGACACCCAGATTTGAACTGGGGAATGAAAGATTTGCAATCTTTTGCCTTACCACTTGGCAATGTCGCCTATTAGGAGGAAAATATAATGCTAGGAACCAGATTTGAACTGGTGACAAAAGGATTTTCAGTCCTCTGCTCTACCGACTGAGCTATCCCAGCTTTTAACAATATAACTAATATTGTTAAAAATATAAAATTTACCAGCTTGACTTTGTAATTCCTGGAAGTAAACCGTAGTGAGCCATATCACGTAAGATATGTCTAGATAAACCAAAATGTCTATAATACCCTCTAGGACGACCCGTAATAAAGCAACGGTTATGTTAAATTTTAATGAGTTTTAATATTAAAATTAATAAAATAAAATCTAATTACATTTTTAGTAAATTGTATATTAAATTTAATGTTTTAAACTAGTTGTAAATCATACTAACCTTGTTCTGGAACTATCTCTTGGCAATTTTTGCAATTTAGTATAATAAATTAATTTTCCTTCAAAAGAAATTTCATCTCTTATTTTATTTTTTAACTCTGCTCGCAAATCTGAATATTTGTTGACAGTTAATTTACGCTTTTTTTCTCTTATAGTTATACTTTTTTTAGACATAAGAATATTAAATTGTTAATATATATATTAAAACTATTAAATAAATAAATAAAACTAATTAATTAAAAATAATGATGAAAAAAGTTTAGTATTGCCAACTATAACTAGTAAAATTAAAAACACAAGTATTATAAACTCTAAATGCATTCAGCTGGATTCGAACCAGCGATGTCTTTTCAGAGCGAGATTATGAGTCCCGTGCTATCGTCCACTCGGCCATAAATGCGTTTGCTAATTATAAAACAAACGCATTTATTCAAATCATCCTTGACGTTGTTTATGCTTAAAGTTTAAACAAATAACAATCAATTTACCTTTTCGACGAATTAAACAACATTTTTCACATATTTTTTTAACTGAAGAGCGAACTTTCATAATAAAAAAATTAAAATTAAAATTTAAGAAAAAAGTAAATATATCATTAAGACTCTAACAATCGATTTAATTCACCATTTTCAAATGAATTACCAAATATAAAATAAAACTTCGCCTCCTAATTTGTTAAATCTAGCTGCTCTGTCTGTTAGCAACCCTTTTGAAGTTGATAAAAAAAGTAAATAAAGTTTATTTCTTTAAAAAACAGTACAAGCTTCTAAAAAGCGTACGGCTTAACGTATTTTGCAATTTCTAAAAAATAAATCTAATCAACTTTTTAAAAGTTAAAGAATGTGTATACTAAAAAATATTTATGAATTAAAGCTTTTACTTATGAACTTTTAACAAACAAGTACTTAAATTAAATGAAAAAGTTAGTACTTTCCTAAATGAGTATAAACCATTTCGCAAAAACAGCTATTCCAATACCTCCTAAAACCTTAGGTATATTCTTATAATTAATATACACTCTAAGTCCAGGTTTACTAATACGTTTTAAGCTAGTAATATAAGATTTCTGTTTAACACCCTTATAACGCAAAACAATTAAAATATACTTTTGCACACATGTTTTTTCAGTTAAAAAAACATCACCATATTCTTCAAATGACTCAATAAAGCCTTCTTTTTTTAGAATAGAGGCTATATTAAGAGTTAAATTAGTTCTAAGAATAATAACTTTGCGAGATTTAACTAAAATAGCATTTCTTATTCTAGTTAACATATCATTTAGGCAAAAAATTTTTGGCCTGAAAAATTAAAGATAAAATAAATTTATATAAATTTTTAAGGTTATAATGTCAAAAATATTAAAAAATAAATGCACAGGCTACTGTATCTCTGTTTACCATAAGTTTTAAATTCAGTTTTATTTAATTAAATTATAAAAGAAAAATAAAAATTATCTTTTCAAGTATTAGCACATAAATGTAAAAAATTATAAGCTAAAAGGCATGCCTAATTCCTTTAATAAAAAATATGATTGCTTAACCTCTTTAGTACTGGTAACTATAGAAATATCCATACCCTGTAATTTTACTACCTTATCGTAATCTATTTCAGGAAACATAATTTGTTCGCTTAAACCCAGATTATAGTTTCCAAAATTATCAAAACTTTTAACATTTAAACCCTGAAAATCTCTAATCCTCGGCAAAGATAAATTTATTAGTCGATCTAAAAAACTATACATTTTTTCGCCGCGCAAAGTTAAAAACATACCTACAGGCATACCTTCTTTTATTTTAAAGCCAGCAATAGCTTTTTTGGCATTAGTAACAACAGCCTTTTGACCAGAAATAATACTTAATTCGTTCAACAACGCTTCTAATATTTTAGTGTTTTGACAATGTTCATCAAATCCTCGATTAATAACTATTTTTTCAATCTTTGGTACTTGATGAACATTTTTATAACCAAACTCTTTTTGAAGTTTTGGTACTACATCTTTTAAATAAAAAGATTTTAATCTTTGCATTAATATATATACCCTTTCAGTCCTAGGTATTAAACTAATTATATTAAATAGATACTAAGAGATATTTAAATAAATGTAAATAAGATAGTAAAGGATAAAATAAAATAAAAGCTAAACACAAAATTAAATTAGCTAAAAATAATATTAGGAAAATCTAATCTAATTGTAAAGATAATTTTTATAAAACTTCAGGTGCTAATGAGATAATTTTAGAGAAATTTTTATCCCTTAATTCTCTAGCTATAGGACCAAAAATCCTTAAAAATATAGCACAAAATAAGGCAATTTTCATTAAAGTAAAAAAATTAAGTATTATTATTATAAAAATAAAAAACTTTTACCTTAAAATTAAATAACAAAAAACTAACAGAGCCTTTAGGAGAGCGATCGGTATTGATAATAACTGCAGCATTGTCATAAAAACGAATCATCATACCACTTTCTCGCTTTAATCCCTTAAGACTTCTAACGATTACAGCTTTTACAACATCTGATTTTTTAACGGCCATATTAGGAACCGCTTCTAAAAAATAAACAATATTATGCTTTTAATTTTTAAAAATTTTAAATAAATTAATTTCAAAAAATTAAGAATTAATAACTTTTAACTGAATGTAATTTATTCTCAATTTTACAACTGCAACAATAACATCCCCTATATTAGCATATTGCTTATTAGAACCCAGAATCTGAATACACATAATTTTTTGTGCTCCAGTATTATCTGCAACATTTAGATATGTTTGAGGTTTAATCATAGTAAAATTTACATTCCTTTTATCGTTTATTTCAATCTTTAAAACCAACAGTACATATAAAGTTTGTAATATAAAAAAAGAGAAAATTACTAATAAGAATTAATCTAACTTTGATATTACTCTAGTTTTTACTGGCATTTTATAAGCCGCTGTCTTTAGAGAAGACTTAGCTACAGAATCCGAAACGCCTTTAATTTCATAAAGGATTTTTCCAGGCTTCACCACGGCTACCCAATATTCTACATTCCCTTTTCCAGAACCCATTCTAGTTTCGGCAGCCCTAAATGTTACAGGCTTATCTGGAAAAATCCTTATCCATAGTTTACCACCTCTACGGGCATATCTAGTAATAACACGACGTAATAAATGAAAATATCTTTAAAGAAATTAAAAAAGACTGATTCATAAAACTTAAAGATAGCGACAAAAAAAAACAAAGTAATTGTAATTTTAATAATAAATTATTTTCATTTTAAAAAGAAGAAAGAAAATATAGTTACATTTATCATTTTACTTGTGAAACTAAAACTTTAACTTAAAAGTTTTTTAAAACACAAAAATAAACTAAAACAGCAGCTTCTATCTGACGAGACGTAATCCAACCGGGACTTAAAGATTGTAAAATAGTAAAATCTTATCTTCCTAAAAGAACTTAAAAAGCATAATTATATGCATTAAGCTCAAATTAAATAGTAAATATCAATCAACAAATATAAATATAAATCTAAAATCCTTTCTCCTTAAGGATAAATGTAACAACTTTAAAAATTACATTTTATTATAACAATTAAAATTAGTTTATCTGATTTCACACAAATACCTAAATACATTAAAAGGAAATTAAAACAGATAAACCTTCTAAAACCTTGAGTCAATTAATCATAAATAAAAAATTTCAAATTTTTTATTTATGATTCCGAATAAGTTATTACTGAATAATACTTTTTATAAATTATCCTACATCTTACATGCATATTCACCAAATACTATTTTATCTCTGTAATAAAAAAATTTTTAAATTTAAGCAAAGAAAAAAATTTATAAAGATAATATAAGCTATTAAATTCTACTCCGAATAAATGAAGAAGATTCACAACGAAATTTTTCCTCGCATCTTTCCCCTATGGTATTTACGAAATTTAGTTTTTTTAGGACTTAACATTTTTAACTCCAAATATATAAATAAATAATAAATTTTTAAATAAAAATATCCTATACTTTAAACGGATAATTGCAATAAATATGAATTAAATACAAATCAGATAAAAAAAAGTAGCTATTACGAGAAGGATTTAACAAATTCCTAACTACCCTAAAACTATTAAAAGCTATAGGACAGTGACAAACATAACAAACTCCTTTTTGTCTATTGTATAAAACTCCAAACGTAGATTTAAAATCAACACATGTTTTTTTCAATAATAGAAACAAACGTTTTCTATAATGTTTTGAATTAAAAATACTTAGAGAAGCAGGAAAACGATAAGTTTTAATTTGACCCACAAAACAGCTGTGTGCTTTTAAAATATAAACTTTTCCATTATAAATAGAAAGGAATTTCCACAAACCGCCAAAATTTTTCCAATACTTTAGATATATCCATTTATTGCTTCTTCGAGGATGGAACTTTTTCACGAACTTCCATAAAGATTTATATAAATAAAAATCAAGTTCATAGGATAAATTTTTCCAGTCATCAAATAAACGAAAATTATTTGCAAACTTTTCAATTTCGCAATTCAATAATTTCAAAAGTTCTATAAAAGAAATGTTATGAAAAGACTTAAGAATAAGTTTTAGCTTTCTTTTATGATTTCTAATATTAGTTCGGCTTATTACAAAAAAGAAGTTATTAAAAATAGATTTATAAAAACTTAAACTTGTTAAATTAAAAACTTCAAAAATGGGTAAATTTTTACTAACTTCTTTTTTGATATCAATCCCACGCAAATAAAAAAATTTTTTCATTTGAGAACACAGAAAATCCGAGGACTGATTAGTAAACAACAAGAATTCATTAAAAAAACGAATAATACGAAAAGGTAATTGTTTAATTCGTTTTTTACACTTTTCATTCTTAAAAAATAAGAAATTTTCATAAACCTAAGCCAAAAAAGCTTGATTTCAAACTGTATATAAAATAACAAAATTTTATATTAGTTTTTTATTTATAAAATTGTACAGCTTTTAAATTCTCAGATAATTTTATTTATCTTACAAAAATTATAAACTCGTCTAATTTCATAAATTAAATAAAACTCACTTAATGAATTAAATATTGGTACGTTAATTTTCAAAAAACTGCATGTGGTTGTCTTCGTAATATTTCCAAAAAAAGAATAAAAGTAAGCAGTAAAAAATCGAGTCTATAAACTAAATCACACTAAACCATTAAGCATATAATTAGACAAAGTAAAAAAAAGTGAATTTATGTTTAATTTACAATTTCCTAAAAATAAAATATTTTTATTTAAATTATCATTATCTAAGAAAGACCAGGTCTTCAATAATTTCCTTTCCAAAGGAAAAGATCGGATAAACCAAATATTATTTGAAATAGTTCTGGGAACAAAAACTTCTATATTCAAAAAATAAGGTTTTGATTTGTTCTTAAAAAAAAACTTCTTAACTTCGAAAAAAATGTCATAACAAAATCTAAAAGGCCTATGTCCATAGGAAAACCTATCTGATCGCGCATCTACAAAAGGTAAAAGAGAAATATTCCATAAACATTCTAAACAAGTATTATAAACATAAGGGAAACTAAAGTATAGCGACAATCCCTTAATTTTGAAAATAAAAATATTAAAGTTATTAACTTTAAATCTATTTGACTTTAAATTCATTGCGATTTTAAATAAACTATCGGAATCTAATAAATCTAAATAATCGCATTTAAAAAAATAATTACCTACCAAAACTTCACGCACCGCTAATAGTCTAGCGCAAAAAGAAGCTGATAATAACTTTAAATTTTTCCTAGCTAAACGGATATTTGAAAGCTTAGAATTCAAAAAAATTTTATGCTGAGCTAACGAAACTCTATTAACAAACAAGATAAATTTTATAAAATTTCATGATATAAAAATGAACTTGATTATAAAGGATTGCTATTAATATATAATAGATTTAATTTTTTAATTATAACTAAATGTTAACTCACAAATAATGCCCCATTTCAAAAATTTCCAATGGAATCTACAAAAAAACGAAAAAAGTGAACGCTTAATCATAACTTATTTTTTAGTATAATATAACTGACTAAAATATTTATTAATATAACAAAATTTCTCAAACCATAAAATATTTTTTATAAAAAACTAGATAGAATATATCCAAACTTTAATACCTAAAATTCCATACAACGTTTTAAAAAATGAAATTACTCTTTTTAAAAGCGAAAAAGAATAAAGAATAACGATTATTAAGCAATTAAAATTTCTATATATGAACAGGGAAAATGCACACGTGCTTTCTGATTAAAATAATCAATATTAGCTTTAAGTGTATGTAAAGGAACTTGACCTTCTCTTACCCATTCAGTTCTTGCAATTTCAGCGCCGTTCAAACGACCTGATATTTGAATTTTAACACCTTTAGCACCAGCTTTCTGCGCTTTTAAAATTGCGGCTTTTATTACACGTCGAAAAGGCACCCTTTTTTCCAATTGTTGACGAATAAAATCTGTCAACATCCTAGGATTTAAATCAGGATTGAATATTTCAACCACGTTAATTGTAATATTTCGCAATTTAAAATTATGTTCAAGTAATTTAGCTAACTGATCGCGCAAAATAAAAATTACATTTCCAGCAATCAATAAACTAGGTTTTGCTACGTGAACATCTATTGTTAAGAAATTGAGTTTACGCTTAATCTCAATCAAAGAAATATAAACATCAGGTAATTGTTTTTCTATAAAATTACGTATAAAAATGTCTTCTTTTAATAAATTAATATAATTTTTATTATCCGAATACCAAAATGAACTATGCTGTTGAAAAAATAAAAACTTGATTCTTAAAAAGTCAACAACTTTCAAAGCTATACGAGCTCGCCTGAGCATATAGCTTGTTAAGTGCAAAAAAAAAACACATACTATAAAACAATTTAAAAATAAATCTTTAGATTAACTTAAAAAAATAATCTATAATACGTTTTGTAAAGTTAAAAAATTATAAATTTTTAACATACCTTAAAATGACATATGACCAAATTACCACTTACAATAAAAATTTGTTATAGAAAAAGGCTTAAACTTTTTATTATCTTGAAATTTTAAAATTATGCTTATTTTTACTTAACAACATAAGACAAAACTAACTCAAATAAACTTTCTAACGCAAAAATTAGAATTAACTCCACAACTAAAACGTAACGAAATATAAGAGCTTAACATAAATAAATTATATAGGAAAAAATAAATATAAAAATATTCTAAATAAATTAAATATACTTCAAATCAAACTACTAATACCTATACGAAAACCTAGTGGATGTACTTTTTGACCCATAAAAACAAAATTCAACATTGAAACTAAAATGATTTTACTTTATTTAAAAATAAAACTTTTTTATCTTATATAAAACAACGTTTCAATTACATATTACTATTTAATACTAACTTTAAGTCGAATAGAAAACATCCTTCTAAAATCCGTACATGCGAAAAACATACGGCTTAATAAAATTAAGAAAAGTCGGGATACATTTTAGATTAGCATATTTGCAAATTTTTTCTTATCCTTTTTCAATTTAACCCTTATTATCATTAAATTAAAATTAATCTGTTTTAATATATAAATTAAAAATAAAATTTTTTGCAAACCTAAGAAAACTATATTGCACTAAATGTTTAATGGCCCGCAAAAATTTGAAATATTAAATTAAAAATTGTATGTAAAAAAAGAAGAGTATTTTTTCAACCAAAATAGATTAAAACTTTTGAAAACAATTTTATAATAAAAAATTCAGATCGTACTAGTTATATGAGACATTCGCTTTTTAATTGGAAACCCTCTGCCTTGTGCATGGGGACAAAATCGTTTCAAAACAGGCCCATCATCTGCACGAGCTTCAATAATATATAAAGAATGACTTTTTGCACCAAACTGCTGCTTTGCATTTGAAACAGCGGAGTAAAGTACTTTTGAAATTATAGGACATGCTTTATAAGGCATAAATTTCAAAATAATAAAAGCTTCTTCACAACTAACATTTCTTATTTGATCTAAAATTCTTCTAACTTTAGATGGGGAAATTCGAATATATCCAACAAATGCTTTTGATTCTAACTTTCTAGTATAATTCATTTTATTTATAATTGTAAACATAATTAAAATTTCTCAAAAGAATAAAGTAAATTACATTATTTGTAAAACCAATAAATAACTCTGAATAGACTTAACACTATCTAAATAAATAAAAGTAACTAACGCTTAACTTTTTTATCTGACTTAACATGACCTTTATAAGTTCTAGTTTGAACAAATTCCCCTAATTTTAAAAGATAAAATATGAATTTCATTTAGTATCCAAAAAAATAAGTGAACTATAAGATAAATGAACTATAAGATAAATAAATAACATATAAAAACCTTTCATACATGCCCTATCATTTGATCCGATATTAAAATAGGAATATGTTCTTTACCATTATAGACAGCAATTGTATAGCCTATCATAATTGGAAGAATAGTTGAAGAACGTGACCACGTTATAATTATGGATCTAGTACAAATATGAAAAATTTTAATCAAAATAACTAAATCTAAATACCTTATTGTATTGTTAGTACAGTATTCATAATATAAATTGAAAACTAATGTAAATCACACCTGTTTTCTAATTTTAAAGAATTAATTTTTTTTAACAAAGAACCAAGTACAAAAGGCCCTTTTTTTAATGAACGAGACATAAGCAATTGCTACAATAAAAATGTAAAACCTAAAATAAAAAAATATTTTCAAGAATTAATTAAAAACTTTTTTAACGAATAATAAATTTATTACTATAACGCTTAGGTCCTCGTGTTTTACGACCCAAAGCTGGTTTACCCCAAGGAGTTACAGGTCTAGAACGCCCTATAGGACTTTTACCTTCACCTCCCCCATGAGGATGGTCGCAAGGATTCATAGCTACTCCACGAACCCTTGGAGTATTTCCCAACCAACGGTTACGTCCAGCTTTACCTAAAATGATATTGGAAAATTCCAGATTACCGACCTGGCCAATAGTAGCCCAACAAAAACGTTCTATTAAACGTCTTTCCCCAGAAGGAAAACGAAGAGTTACATAATTACCTTCTTTAGCCAATATTTGACCAAAAGTTCCCGCAGCTCTAGCAATTTGCCCACCTCTACCAGGGTTAGTCTAGGTAATAAAAAATAATTACCCGAAAAAAAAACTGAATACAATATTTTAGTATTATTCAGCTTAAAAGCCACTTGAAAAAGTTTTCTTCCCTCAATTAATTTAATAATAATTGACAAACCATTAAAGTTAAGATTTTATTTGTAAATAACGAAAGTATAACTCTTAAAAGCTACTAATACTTCTTTAGAAATTTTTGAATCAAACAAAAAACTAATTGTAAAAACTTTATATCAAATTACTTAGTATACAAAAGCTACTTAATACGTATAAACAAAAATAAATTAAATTAATTAACAAATTAAAGTAAATAATCCTAATATTCTAACACGGTTTAAACGCGAAATCCAACTTATTTTAATCATATTAATAGTATACAATTAGCCAATAATAAATTATATAAATTTTATTATATAAAGCTTAAATAGTTCACACTTGAAATTCTATATTATGAACGTAAGTACCCAAAGGTATTTTATTTAAAGGTAAAGAATTACCAAATTTAATTGGAACATCAAAGTCTGAAACAACCGTACTACCAATAGTCAAACCCTTAGGATGCAAAATATAGCGCTTTTCCCCATCTTTATAAAAAAGAAGAGAAATCCTTGAATTTCGATTTGGATCATACTCGATACTAAACACGCTTGCACTGATTCCAAATTTATTACGTTTAAAGTCAATTTTTCGATAAAGACGTTTATGTCCTCCACCTATATTACGACTTGTAATAATACCTCTATGATTACGCCCATTAGAACGATGAACCTGAAAAGTTAATAATTTCTAAAGGATAAAATAAAATTTTCTAATAAACATTAAAAAGAACATGAGCCTTTAAAATTCCCGAAGATTCTTACTTATAATATATTTTGAATAAAAATTGCGTATTATCTAACTCGGGTCTTTTCTTTGTAATTTCAGAAAAATCACTTACCGATCTATTACGAGTCCCTGACGGTTAAGTAGAAAAAATCCCTTAGAGATTCGTACCTGCATATTTTATACGCATACGACTCATAAAAACTATTTTTAGTTTAAGAATAAAAATAAATTACAACTTACTTTACATTCTGTTCCAAAAGAAAAATTCTTTTTTTGTCTTTAAAATAATTTAATAACAAGAAACTCTTTTAATATATGCTTGTATAAAAACGAATATAAAATACAAATAAAACTAAAAGTAAAATCTTAAATTTAAAACAATTAAAACTAGATTGAAGCTTAGAATAAAATTAATCGTCAAACGGTCAAATCAAAAGTTTCAAAACGCACTATACGGTTTATAAATACGAATTGTCATATAATAAAAATTATAAAATAAAAATTATAAATTTTCAAATTTAAGAAACTTAAATAAGGAAAAAAATTTATTAATCCCTACAAAAAATAATTTAAATTTACAAACCAGCTATAAATATGCATATACCACAACACTTAATAATACTAATCATATCTATTTAAATAGATGAAAAGAAAGGTAAAACTTTTTCATTACTGTTAAAGTCGAAAATAAACACTAATTATTTTAGCAAAGAAACTTTTAAGATAAAAATGAATTAGTATAAGAAATACTTAAAAATATTATTTACCAATAATAAAAACTCAATATTTTTGCGAAAATACGTTTATAAGAATTTTTAGACCCTTGGAACTTTCCTAATCTACGATTTTTAATAGGAAGTATACAACTATTGATACTAAGCACTTTAACACTAAAAATTTCTTCTAATAAAATTTTAAATTCATTCTTAGTAAAAAAATAATATAAATTTTCATTAATAACAAATAAATAAATAAAATTTAATAAAAACAAACCTAGTTATAATTGAAACATTAAATAGAAAAGCACAATATTTTTTTATCAACATTAAAAACATAGACACTCTTTTGCAAAAGTTTATTTGTCTTTTCTGTCAAAACTTGTGATTTAATAAAAGATCTATTATAATTTGTCCAGGTTTTTTATAAAATGAAAATAAATATTTCAATATAAAATAAATGTAAACAAAAATTAAACATTTCTCAGAAAATAAAATTAATTCTAAATTAAATCTATTTTATTCATATTAAATTATTTGAAATTAAAGAATAAGACAAAATACAAAAAACTAAAATAGAATTTCTAAAAATAAAACAACTAAAATTTGTTTGTATTTTAACAAAACAAATTTTTAAAATATTATAAAGAAGAGCCTAGACCAGAATATGATCCATAAAAGAAAAGAGCTAACAAAGAAAGCGCAGCTAAACCCGCAACTGTACCGACCAACCATAATGGAATTCTTCCTGTAGTTCCTGAATTAGACATAAAAATTTACTACAAAATTTTAGAAAAAATATTTCAATATTATTAAATGTACTCTTCTATATTTACTGCATAACTAATTAAAAATATAACTAGAAAATAAAACAGCTAAAACAAAAATTAATAATAAACCCCAATATAAACTTGTTCGATTTAATTCTACAGTTTGTTTGTTTGGATTTGTTTGAACCATAAAAATTAAAATTAAAATAGGATAAAATAAAAATAACGAATTTACTAACAAGATGCTAAAACTAGAATTTTGTTGTTTGAAAATTTGTATAATGAAAGAGAATTAATTAAATAAAATTAACTTTTCTTCTTAACGCTGAATAAACTGCATAGCAGATATTGATCCAATAAAAAACACTGTTGGAATTGCTAAAGCATGTACAGCTAGCCAACGAAATGTAAATATAGGATAAGTGATTACTTTATTTGTTGTCATAATTTTTATTTTGTTAATTGATCCATTTGTTCTAAAGCATTGAAACGGTCTGTAATTAAAGGGATATCCTGTCGCGTTTCAGTAAAATATTCATTAGGTCGAGGCGTACCAAAAATATCATAAGCTAGCCCTGTACTAACAAAAATCCAACCTGCAACAAATAATGAAGGTATAGTTACACTATGAATTACCCAATAACGAATACTAGTAATAATATCAGAAAAAGGTCGTTCTCCCGTAGAACCCGCCATAAATTAATCTCCTATGAAGTTGAATGCAAATAATTGCATCCTAAAAATTATTATTACTATATTCTCTATTTATCTAACTAAATCAAAAAGATTAAATTAACCGAACTTTGCTGAAGTAGAAGCAATCAAAAATGCTGCATACGTAAATATATAACCTACAGAAAAATGTGCTAAACCAACTAGACGTGCTTGAACAATAGAAAGTGCTACTGGTTTATCTTTCCATTGAATAACATTTGTTATTGGTGTACGTTCATGCGCCCAGACAAGTGTTTCAATCAATTCTTGCCAATAACCTCTCCATGAAATTAAAAACATAAAACCAGTTGCCCAAACCAAATGACCAAAAAGAAACATCCAACCCCAAACAGCTAAACTATTCATACCAAAAGGGTTATATCCGTTTATTAATTGTGAAGAATTTAACCATAAATAATCACGAAGCCATCCCATCAAATAAGTTGATGATTCATTAAACTGGTTGACATTACCTTGCCATAAAGTAATATGCTTCCAATGCCAATAAAAAGTAGTCCAACCTATTGTATTTAACATCCAAAAAACAGCCAAATAAAACGCATCCCATGCAGAAATATCGCAAGTACCACCACGGCCAGGACCATCACAAGGAAAGCTATAACCAAAATCTTTTTTGTCCGGCATTAAACGAGAGCCTCTAGCATCCAACGCACCTTTTACTAAAATGAGAGTTGTAGTATGAAGCCCTAAAGCTATAGCATGATGGACTAAAAAATCTCCAGGTCCTATTTGTAAGAATAATGATCCTGTCATATCATTAATACCGTTCAACCAACCAGGTAACCAAATACTTTGACTAGATGTAAATGCATTGCTCGAATTAGAAGATAAAAGGAAATCAAAACCATAAATAGACTTTCCATGTGCAGATTGGATCCATTGAGCAAAAACTGGTTCAATTAAGATCTGTTTTTCAGGAGTACCAAAAGCCTGCATAACATCATTATGAACATATAATCCTAAAGTATGAAAACCTAGAAAAAGTGAAACCCAACTCAAGTGAGAAATTATAGCTTCTTTATGATTTAAAATCCTCTCTAAAACATTACCTTTATTTTTCTCATTATCATAATCTCTAATGAAAAAGATAGCACCATGTGCAAAAGCCCCTGTCATAATAAAACCAGCAATATACTGATGATGTGTATAAAGAGCAGCCATTGTAGTATGATCTTGAACCAAAAAAGCATAAGGTGGTAATGCATACATATGCTGCGCTACCAAAGAAGTAATAACACCTAAACAAGCTAATGCTAAACCTAACTGAAAGTGTAAAGAATTATTAATAGTTTCATATAAACCTGTATGACCTAATCCAATTCTGCCACTAGGCGCTTTGTGAGCATTCAGGATTTCCTCCATGCTATGTCCAATACCAAAATTTGTTCTGTACATATGACCAGCAATAATAAATAATACAGCTATTGCCAAATGATGATGTGCAATGTCAGTAAGCCATAAACTTTTAGAATCAGGGTGAAAGCCACCAAGAAATGTTAAAATAGCAGTGCCTGAACCTTCGGATGTACCAAAAACGTGTTCAGCGCTGTCAGGGCCTTCCAAATAAACTGACCAATTACCACTAAAAAATGCACCCAAACCTGCAGGATGAGGACTAACAGTTAAAAAATTATCCCATCTTACATGCTGCCCTCGTGATTCTGGAATTGCAACATGAACTAAATGGCCTGTCCAAGCTAATGAACTTACTCCAAACAAACCAGATAAATGGTGATTTAATCTAGATTCAGCATTCTTAAACCAAGATACAGTTGGATTATATTTAGGCTGTAAATGCAACCAACCAGCAAATAAACATAAAGAAGATAACAGTAACAAGAATATGGAACCATTAAATAAATCCACATTAGTACGCATACCAATGGTATACCACCATTGATAAACACCTGAATATGAAATGTTAACAGGTAATTGAATTTGACTTTTAGTAAAAGCTTCAATAGCAGGTTGCCCAAACTGTGGATCCCAAATAGCATGTGCTACAGGGCGAACGTGTAAGGGATCACTAATCCATTGCTCAAAGTTACCTTGCCAAGCAACATGAAAAAGGTTTCCTGACGTCCAAAGAAATATTATTGCTAATTGACCAAAATGGGAAGCAAAAACTTTTTGGTATAGATTTTTTTCAGTCATCCCATCATGACTCTCAAAATCATGAGATGTTGCAATACCAAACCAAATACGACGAGTAGTTGGATCTTGAGCTAAACCTTGGCTAAATTTTGGAAATTTGGTTGCCATAAATTTGACCTCCTTGTTTATTAAATAAACTCATTTAAACCTGTGCTTACTTATTTATTAAATATTAGTTACTATAAGAAAACTTGTTTACCCTACCGCTATAATCCTTGCCAAAAAGAAAGACCAAGTTGTTGCAATACCACCCAATAAATAATGAGCTACCCCAACAGCACGACCTTGAGTAATACTTAAAGCACGAGGTTGAATATTTGGTGCCACCTTTAACTTATTATGTGCCCAAACTATTGATTCAATAAGTTCTTGCCAATAACCACGGCCACTAAATAAAAACATTAAGCTAAAAGCCCATATAAAATGAGCCCCCAAGAAAATCAATCCATAAGCAGATAATGCAGAACCGTAAGACTGATGAAACTAACCCACCTTTAACTATGAGTCATTCCCGAACCGTACTTGATAGATAACTATCATACGGCTCTACATAATAGAATATAATAAGTAAAGTACTTACTCATTAGTTACTTATAGAAATTATACAAAATATCGATGTATTTATAATTAGTATTTTTCTGTCAACTTATCTTACGTTTACCACTTTATCGTAGCTTTTTCTGAAAGGAAAATCTAGTTTTATAACATCTAAGACTTTATCTTCGTTTTTTGTAGTAATTTCCTAATTTTAGACCATTTTTCTGAGTAATAATTTTTCAAAACTTAGTTAGAATAATACACTACATATTTATATAAAAATATCAAACCAAGATTAATTATTTCAAGATCTTTGAATATAAATATAAAAGCAGGCCCATTATAGATAACTGTAATAATAGCTATAACTTTACTTAGCAACATCTATATTTTTTAAAATTTTTCAAACGTACTTTTAATCTATAAATTTTAGTTAATTATAACCTAAAATTTTATTACTACGAGATATTACTTTTAATTTACAAAAGTCATTGCAACTTAGCAGTCGAAAATTCTTCCGAAAAATGATTAAACCCAAAAATTAGCATAACTGTTTATAGATACTTATATTATATATTGTAAAATTTGTAGGAGCTTATTGTACAATTTGACGTCTTTTCATAAATTTTTTATAATATGCGTAATTAATGTATATTATATGAAATGTAAAGGTCTCACTATAACCACGTCTAGATGAGTTAAATCTAATAGATTTATTTCAACGTACTTATACTTTAAATCCTATTTTTATTTCTAATATGCTTTTCTACTTTTTACCATGAAAAACTCAAATTTTTCACTTCCATGCGATTGTCCCTTAAGTTTTCACCTTATTTTATACTGAACACTTTAATTTATTTTTGTTCAACTATAATTTCTCAGGTAAGGAAGTTTAGTATAACAAGAAAATATGTTAGCTGTATACAGCAATATAAGTATAATAACGAACTCGCACGATTACCTGTGAAGCCTGAGCCCATAAGAAATCTCTCAACCACCCATTAATGGTAATAGAACCTTGAACGAAATTACCCCCAGTAATATGAGAAACTCCGTTATTAGTAACACTACCCCAAACATCTGACTGCATTTTCCAACTAAAATGGAAAATAGCCACAGAAATTGAATTATACATCCAAAATAACCCTAAGAAAATATGGTCCCACGCTGAAACCTGGCAAGTACCACCGCGACCAGGACCATCACAAGGAAACCTAAAACCTAAATTAGCTTTATCTGGTATTAAGCGGGAACTACGAGAAAATAACACACCTTTTAATAGAATAAGCACCGTTACATGTATAGTAAAAGCATGTATATGATGAACCATAAAATCAGCAGTGCCCAATCTTATAGGCATCATAGCAATTTTTCCTCCTACAGAAATTATCTCACCGCCCCAAGCTGGAGTTGTTGAGAAATCGGCGTTGATAGCAGTCAAGTTAGGAGCTAAATAATTTGCATTCTGTATCCATTGTGCAAAAATCGGTTGTAATTGAATAGCTGTATCAGAAAACATATCTTGGGGACGTCCTAAAGCAGACATAGTATCATTATGAATATATAAACCAAAACTGTGTAATCCAAGGAAAATACAAGCCCAATTTAAATGGGAAATTATAGAATCTCTATGTAGAAGTACTCTATCTAAAAGGTTATTATAATTAGTAGTTGGATCATAATCTCTAATCATAAAAATAGCTGCGTGAGCCGCTGCACCAACGATACAAAACCATAAAATTAGATCACATATATAAAATATATACTACCCATTTCCAAACGCTACTTGAAAATTACTAATTCATAGCGCTATCAAATATAAACTAAAAATATAGATTGTGCTATACTTACATTTTTTAATATATTTGAGTAATTTTCCTCCTTATAAAAGATATATTATATTATTATTAAAATTACTATCCTCTTTTGGCTTAAAACAGATGCTAACTACCTAGAAAAAGATTTAAATCTTTTTCTAGGTAGTTAGCATCTGTTTTAAGCCAATTTAACATTTATTAATGAAGTTATTTTACCAAAAAGGCAGATCTATTTAACTGCGTTCAAAAAATTTTTTGTGAAATATACGCATAAACCTCAGATACGGTACAACCTACCAAAAGAAAATTGTATTGCTCTCTATCTAAGCTTTTCTATATAAAAAATAAAATTAGATAAACATCAACAAATAATAGACCGTATCATTAAAACTAAAAATTCATTAGCATACAATTTAAATTTTAAATTATTACACCTTTTTGACTTATCATAACCTATTTACAAAGATTTCAACAGTATGCTATATTTTTGGCAGGGATCTCCACATTCATTAATTATAAGTTGTATAAGATAACAACACAGTTTATTTAATAATTTCCATTGTAACTGTTCTGACTTTATTAAAAATCTTAGGCATATTTTTAACTAATATATACATTTTTGATATTATTAATCATGTTCACAACACCTATCCATAAATGATGAGTAAATAAAGATAACTGAGTTCCATAATCAGTTGCTAAATATGGATAAGGAGGCATAGAATACATATGTTGAGCAACAATTATTGATAGAGAACCTAACATAGCTAAATTAAGACTTAATTGAGCATGCCAAGAAGTTGTGAAAATCTCATACAATCCTTTGTGCCCTTGACCTGTTAAAGGGCCTTTATGGACTTCTAATAGTTGTTTTATATTATGTCCTATTTGCCAATTAGTTTTATACATATGACCTGCAAAAATAAACAAAACAGCCAAAGCTAAGTGATGATGTGCTATATCTGTAAGCCATAACCCACCAGTAATAGGATTCAAACCACCTCTGAATGTAAGGAAATCAGAATATTCTGACCACTTAAATGTAAAAAATGGAGACAACCCTTTAGCAAAACTAGGATATAATTGGATCATTAACGATTTATTTAAGATAAATTCATGCGGTAACGGAATTTCTGAAGGAGAAACACCAGAATCCAATAGTTTATTTATAGGTAACGAAACATGAATCTGATGTCCAGCCCAAGACAGACAGCCCAAGCCTAATAAACCAGCTAAATGATGATTCAACATAGATTCCACATTTTGGAACCATTCTAATTTCGGCGCTGCTTTATGATAATGAAACCAACCAGCAAAAAACAGAATACCTGCAAATAAAAGACCTCCTAATGCAGTAACATACAGTTGAAGTTATAAAGTAAAATACTTATAATAAGTCAATTTTCTTTCCAAACGTAAGAGGATTCTATAAAATCAATTACGCTTTCCCCCATAAAAATTAAGTAAGTAACATCAAAGTAACTTAATTACAAATAATATTTAAATATTTACGTTCACGACCTTCAACTACTTAAATATAACTATTACAATATTTCTGTAAACTTTTATTAAATACTTATTAACTAGTAAAATATACAAAACTATTCTTTCAAGTCTAAATATATTATGTAGTTTAAATTTAATTAAGTTTATCTACTTGTTTTTCTCAGGATAGAATTTTACAATAAAAATATACTAAATTAAGCTTAATGAATTTTATTCAAAACAGCATTGCATTTTACCTTATTCGAACTTTTAGTTCTTTCTATTATATTGTAAATACACAACTTACACAAAAATTTTAACGTTACGTGTCTAACCAGCATGCTATTTTGACAAATTATTTACACTGCTAGTATTTCAAATACTTTATAAGTAAAACTAACAATATTTATCTAGCTGATTGTTTAATTGGAATATATAATCCACCTTTAAAATTATTTAATTAAATTAATTTTTATTCTATCTCAAAACTTATCCTTAATAACATATAATATAATATGTCTAACTGTTCAAGTCACTCCAGAAGTAATACCACTAGATCTCCAAATTTGAAATAAACCAGAAGTTATTTGTATACCTTGAAAATTACCCCCAACATCACCATTTAAAATCTCTTGACCAACAATAGGCCAAACTACTTGTGCACTAGGTTTAATATGCACAGGATCTAGCAACCAATTTTCATAGTTAGAGAACCTAGCACCATGAAAAAACATACCACTTAACCAAATCTCAATAATAGCTAGTTGACCAAAATGAGCGCTAAAAATCTTTCGAGAAATGTCTTCTAAATCCGTAGTATGACTATCAAAATCATGTGCATCTGCATGAAGGTTCCAAATCCATGTAGTTGTGTTAGGACCTTTCGATAGCAAACGAGAAAAATGCCCTGGTTTAGCCCACTTTTCAAAAGAAGTCTCCACAGGATTACTTGTAAAAGTAACTTTTACCTTTTTTAATTTTTGTTCAGGTGGAGTAATTGTCATACAATCTAAAAAAAAAAACTAAACACCTACCCATTCTAAAAGTGAGTTGACTGGGATTCGAACCCAGGACCGATCGGTTAAAAGCCGAGTGCTCTACCAGCTGAGCTATCAACTCATTTAAATTATTAAAACTTTAAACTTTATTAATTTAAATTAGCACTATCACTTCTCATATATTGTAAATAAGCCGTAAAAAATAAACCACAAATAGTTACAGGAATTAAACCTAATATAATACCTGACAAAAGCGTTTCTACCATATTGCAACTAGATAAAACATCTTAATAAACAAACTTTAATAAATTAGTTAAATTTTACTTGAATAATTTATTTTACTTAATAATAACTGCGGGATTGACGGGATTCGAACCCGCAACTTCCGACGTGACAAGACGGTGCTCTAACCATTGAACTACAACCCCTAATAACTAGATATATTGTAGTCTAGTTATAAGATAATAAATTTTATTGCAATTATTTAGCGTTCGGGTTACGGCCAGGATCATTCGAAAGGAATCCAAATATGAAAAGTGAAACGAAGAATATAACTAAAGTGTATACAAATATTTTCAATGTTAGCATAATGTTGTTATTAAATATTAAATTTTGTGGTAAAACAGACGACACGGCTATGTTAGCTAAAAAATAGAATAAACTATTCTATAGAGAGTATAAATGCTTCCTAAAAAATAAAAAAACATATAAATAAATTCAAGAAGAATAAACTTTCAATAAAAACATGACTCGTGTAAAGCGTGGATCAGTTGCAAAAAAAAGACGTAAAAAAATACTGAAACTATCAAGTGGTTTTAAAGGATCACATTCGAAATTATTCACAACAGCAAACCAACAAGTTATGAAAGCCTTAAGGTATTCATATTTCGATAGACGAAAAAAGAAAAATAACATGAAAAGACTGTGGATTATACGAATAAATGCAGAATCTCAAAAATATAGTAAATCATATAGTGAAACTATAAATTTATTAAAAAAAAAGAAAATAATATTGAACAAAAAAATATTATCTGAAATAATCATTAATGACCCTAAACTTTACCAGAAAATAATTCTATAATATTAATGGAATATAAAATAAAGTGAAAGAAAACTAAAACAATATCTTAATATAAATATAAAAATATGCCTACATTAGAACAATTAATCCGATTTCAAAGGAATAAAATTAAAAGAAAAACAAAATCCCCTGCATTAAAATTATGCCCTCAAAAACGCGCTATATGCACCCGAGTATATACAACAACACCAAAAAAACCTAATTCAGCGCTACGAAAAGTAAGTCGAGTTCGATTATCCTCAGGATTAGAAGTAACGGCGTATATTCCAGGAATAGGACATAACTTACAAGAACATTCGGTAGTTTTAATTAGAGGTGGTAGAGTTAAAGACTTACCCGGCGTAAGGTATCATATAATAAGAGGATCTTTAGATGCATCCGGAGTTAAAAATCGAAAAAATGGAAGATCGAAGTATGGAGTAAAACGCCCTAAATAAATTTTCCCAAGCATAGTTGATAATCTAAATAAAATAATAAATAAATAAAATGTCTCGTCGAAGAAAATCAAAAAAACGTGTTATTGCTCAAGATCCAGTTTATAATAGTATTTTAGTAAGTATGATTATAAATCGTATACTATTAAAAGGCAAAAAAAGTTTGGCACAACGCATATTTTATGAAGCTATGAAAAATGTGCAAGAATATACACAAAAAGATCCTTTGGAAATACTAAAAAAAGCTGTGGCAAACGTTACACCAGTAGTAGAAGTAAAATCGCGTCGAATAGGAGGTGCAAATTATCAAGTACCCATTGAAGTAAAACCTGAACGAGGCAATAGTTTAGCTCTCCGTTTTATAATAAAATCTGCACGCAATAGGCCTGGAAAAAATATAATAATAAAGCTAGGAAACGAAATCGTAGACGCTTATAACAATACAGGAAATTCTATTAAGAAAAAAGAAGAAATACATAAAATGGCAGACGCAAACAAAGCATTTACAACACTTAGATTCTAAATAAAAATAATTAATAAGCGTTGACTGAAAGATATAAAATATTTACTAATCAAAATCTCGAACTTTTTGTGATCAAAATTAAACAAAAGTTTGCTGTGAAAATAAAATATAAATATAATAACTATACGATAAAAATAATTTATATTTAGATTATGATATAGATATAGAAATATACATAAAATATTTAAAATTATGGCAAGACAAAAATTTGAAAGAACAAAACCACACATAAATATAGGTACTATTGGCCACGTTGATCACGGTAAAACTACCTTAACAGCTGCAATAACGATGGTCTTAGCTGCTACAGGTAATTCAAAAGCTAAGAAATACGAAGATATAGATTCTGCACCAGAAGAAAAAGCAAGAGGAATTACAATAAATACTGCCCACGTAGAATACGAAACAAAAAATCGTCACTATGCACATGTTGACTGCCCAGGACACGCGGACTACGTAAAAAATATGATTACTGGTGCAGCACAAATGGATGGAGCAATATTAGTAGTTTCGGGTGCAGATGGGCCTATGCCGCAAACAAAAGAACACATACTCTTAGCAAAACAAGTAGGGGTGCCTAATATTGTTGTTTTTCTAAATAAAGAAGATCAAGTAGAGTACGATTAAATGAATCATTTTGAAAATGAAAAATAAACTATAAGTTACGAAATATTAAACATAACCTAAATTCTATTCTTAATATATTGAAGAAAGATATTTTCTATCTATGATGATATGGAATTATTAGAATTAGTTGAACTAGAAGTAAGGGAAACACTAAATAATTATGAATTCCCAGGGGATGAAATACCCGTTGTTTCAGGATCAGCATTACTTTCCGTTGAAGCATTAACAAAAAACCCTAAACTAACAAGAGGTGAAAATAAATGGGTGGATAAAATCTTAGATCTAATGGATAAGGTTGACGAGTATATCCCTACTCCTATAAGAGATACAGATAAAGACTTCTTAATGGCTATAGAAGACGTTTTTTCTATAACGGGAAGAGGAACTGTAGCAACAGGTCGTGTGGAGAGAGGAAAAGTTAAAGTTGGTGAGACGGTAGAATTAGTAGGTCTAAAAGATACACGCACAACAACTGTTACTGGTCTAGAAATGTTCCAGAAAAGCCTAGATGAAGCTTTAGCAGGTGATAACGTAGGAATTTTATTAAGAGGTATACAAAAAATAGATATAGAAAGAGGAATGGTTATTTCAAAACCAGGAACTATAAATCCACACACTAAATTTGATTCCCAAGTATATATTTTAACAAAAGAAGAAGGCGGAAGACATACTCCTTTTTTCGAGGGTTACCGTCCACAATTTTATGTACGCACAACTGATGTAACAGGGAAAATCGAATCTTTCAGATCTGATAATGATACTCCCGCACAAATGGTAATGCCTGGTGACAGAATCAAAATGGAAGTAGAATTAATACAACCTATTGCAATAGAATTGTGATTTACGAAAAAGTTTAAAATAAAACAAAAATTTCAAAAAATAATTCAAAACGAAAATTTCTATAAGTTTTTCTATTATTTAAAATAAGTCTTAACTTAAATTTACATAAAGGTATGCGATTCGCAATAAGAGAAGGAGGACGCACAGTAGGCGCTGGGATAGTTTTATCAATAATAAAATAATTCATTATACTATTAAAAGCTATGATAAACATAAATGAAAAAGATAATATATTACTCTATGAAACTGTAATAGAAAACGATAAATTACTAAAGTGGGCATTTGATATAATAATGTTACTTGGTGGAATGGGATTCTTTTTTGTAGGTTTATCAAGTTATATAAATTACAACTTAATTCCATTCCTAAATGCCGAACAAATAATATTTTTCCCTCAAGGGATAATAATGTGTTTTTATGGTATTTGTGCTATTATTGCAAGTATTAACCAAATTAAAATTTTACTTGAAAAGGCAGGTGAAGGCTATAATGAATTTAATAAAGAAAAAAAGTATTTCAAACTTTACCGAAAAGGATTATTTGGAAAAGAATCAGATATTAATATAATATACCCACTCACAGATATAGTCTGGAATTTATATCTAAAATGTATAAATTAAAGAAGTTAAAACATTAATGTTATTAAAAATGTTTTAACTTCTTAAAAGATTTTTAATAATCTAAAGTACTAATAAAATTTAAAACTCAAAATACAGAGATTCAAATTAACTATATCAAAACGTAACAAAAAAGTGATAATTTTATATTAACTTCCTTTTATATATTAGATAAAAATTCAAATTTTATTTATAAATAAAAAAGAGTAAAAATTCTACATAATATAAATAATTAAAGCTGTAAGCAGAATGCACATCTACAGTTTGCAAAAAATTATTTTTTTTAATAATTATTTTAAATGAAGCTATTAAAGTGGAAATAAAAACGGAACTATTTAATACCAAACAAAATATTTTCGTTTGTTTAAAAGGTAAAAAAGAACTACCTATTTTACAAATATCAAAACCTTGGAGAATAAACGAAGTAGAAAAAAAAGCAAGCGAAATTGCTTCGTTTCTAAAAGTTCCACTAAAAGGAGTATAGATTAAAACTAAGTTATTCAAATATAACATAAAAATTATGTAGTATAAAATTTTAGTTATATTACATATATTGGGGTGTAGCCAAGTGGTAAGGCAACGGGTTTTGGCCCTGTCATTCGGAAGTTCGAATCCTCCCACCTCAGATTTTTAATGGAGAAGTGTCTGAGCGGTTTAAAGAGCTCAATTGCTAATTGAGTGTGTCTAATAAACACCAAGGGTTCAAATCCCTTCTTCTCCTAAAACTTATATCTTAACTTTATTAATTTTTATGGCGGAGAAAGGATTTGAACCTTTGACCTCAGGGTTATGAGCCCCGCAAGCTACCAGACTGCTCTACTCCGCTTGACACTACAAATTAGCAGATAATGGGATTCGAACCCATGGCATCAACCTTGGCAAGGTTGCGCTCTACCACTGAGCTACATCTGCAGGAAAAAGCCTTTTGTCGGATTCGAACCGACGACCACCGCATTACAAATACAATGCTCTACCACTGAGCTAAAAAGGCTTTATAGCCTACATGATGATAATAAATGTTATAATATAAATGCCAAAATAAGAAAATTAAAAATAAACATATGGAGAGAATACAATGTTTAATATAAGCTTGTTAGCTATATTTGATATGTGCTTTAGAACATAAAATAATTAAAAGTTAAAATTGTAAAATCAATACTATTTCATTAATTATTTATAATCAAATTACTACAAACCGAAATAAACAAATTATCTAAGAAATACTAGTTTTGCACTTTTACCAGAAGCATACACTCCTTTTGATCCAATAATTGATATTGTGATAAATTAAATCATTCTAATAAAAATGATAAAAAAATAAACTTTAAAAACTAGGATGAGGTTTCAATAAAAGCTAATAATTATTTGCTATTGTAACAAAGGAAAAATAACTATTAAATTATTTATGTAAGCTAATTAAAAAAAGGATATAAAACTTATTTAAAACGAATACAATTTTTACATTTAGATTTAATAACATTGTATTTTAGTTAAATTATTACCTATTATTCCGGTTCTATTTTTTTTACTAGCATTTATCTGGCAGGCGAGCGTAAGCTTCAGATAGTTAAAATAGGAAATCAACTAAAATATTAGAAACTATAAATTTTTAATGTAATAACGGCTTTTCTACTAAATCTTAAAATAACTCTTGTAAAAAATAAATAAACTATAAAAAAAAACATGAATATAGTTGAGAAATTTTAAAAAATTTTTCCAAATTTAAAGTAAAATATAATTTAAAAATTAGACTTATTTTCTTAAAAAATTAACTGACAATTAAAAATTTATCTATAGAAATAATTACACAACTAGGATCACTAGCTTTAATAACTATAGTAGGACCTTTAATAGTAGTTTTACTTTTCGTTAAACAAGGTAATTTATAATTATTTTAAAATAATATGAAAAAGTTATAAAATAAAATATATATCAAAATAATAACTTAAAATGGTAATTACTTTAAATCAAATATTGATAGCACTTCTAATAGCACTTATACCAGCATTCTTCGCATTGAAACTCGGAAAAGAATTAAATAAATAATATTTAGTTATTCTGTAGCTAACATATTATAGCAAATTAATTATAGTCCTGATACAGTTAAACATCGTCACAGTCGCCTAAGGGATGGGCATCAATCTTCTAAATTGATACGTGTAGGTTCGAATCCTATCTGTGATAAATTCAAATAATATCAGTCATGTCCTACAAAAAGACAGTTAGGAAATTTTTCAGACAATTTATTTAGATTCTTCTTGTAAACAGGATTTTTTTCTTGCCAACAGTTTATTACCTCAGTAATCTGATTTAAAAGAAATATGGAATCAGCCTGTGTAACCCAGGGCTTATCTTCTAAGTAATTCTTCATTTCTTCCCAGGCATCTTTTTGCGGCCAAAAAAAGTATTCTGTCAGCGGTGTTGTTTTAACTCCAACTGTCTGATCTAAACATACAGCAATACTTTTTTCTAACCATAAGAATTTTAAAATAAGTTTATTCATAAAAATTTTATAAACAAAAATAGGCTTAGTCAAGAATAATAATTACGACATAAATTATTGCACAATATAAAACGAATATAGAAAGAAGACTGAAACAGTTTATAAATATAGTTAAATAAACACTTAAAATTTATCATCAAGTATTAAAAGATAAAAAATTTTAAAACTAAGCTAAATCTAACGGGAAATTATGTGCATTACGCTCATGCATAACCTCCATACCTAAGTTAGCTCTATTAATAATATCAGCCCAAGTATTAATTACACGACCTTGAGAATCTACTACAGACTGATTAAAATTAAAACCATTCAAGTTGAATGCCATTGTACTTACACCTAGCGCCGTAAACCAAATACCCATAACAGGCCAAATAGCTAAGAAAAAGTGTAGAGAACGAGAATTATTAAAAGAAGCATACTGAAAAATTAAACGTCCAAAGTAACCGTGAGCGGCAACAATATTATACGTTTCTTCTTCTTGTCCAAATTTATATCCTGCATTCGCACTTTCACTTTCAGTTGTTTCACGAATCAAGCTTGAAGTTACAAGAGAACCATGCATCGCTGAGAAAAGAGACCCACCAAACACACCAGCTACACCTAACATATGAAATGGGTGCATTAAAATGTTGTGCTCTGCTTGGAAAACTATCATAAAATTGAAAGTACCTGAAATACCTAATGGCATATAAAAGTGGGATAACTTTAATTAAAATACCCTCTTATAACGAACCACACCGTGCAAATTACCATGCAATGGGCTCCAATTGATTTTATATAATTACTTAATCACATGACACTCATTTGTCAAGTTTTGAGGTCTCTCCTGACATATCCTCAATTAGATTTAGTCAACGAACTAGATTCTATAGGTTTACGTAGCCTGGTTAAATAGGGTTTGTCTGGACATACAATTTATATTATTGTAATTGCGTTTGAGCAATCGTGAAACTCTCAATATCTATTTTCTCTAAGATGAATTTTTAGAGAGTCAGAGTTAATTCATACTTTGATATAATTCTATTGATGCCTTTATGATTACGTTTTATTGTTAAATTTTGTTTTGTTGCAAATTACATCTGAATCCATTTCTCGAACCGGCACATGTTGATACAATTAGGCCAACGCTTATCCCTAAATTTTTATAATTTTGATTTTATTTTTTTAGTTTTTAATTTATTTTTTTCAGGCATTCTGCTTGCTTGCGCTTTTCTTTCATGCTCTTGTCTCTTTCGGTTTTCACCATTTATTTTTGATAGAGTTTCTGATTTTTGAGATTTTTTAACTTTAGAAAGGTAAGAAAATGCATTAACTTTAATATCTAAATTGTCTTTTTTTCCTTTTAAGGGATTTTATAAGACAGTAAATTACCTATATATCTTCTTTTTAGAAATTTTAGTCGCACACCATCTGAGAATGATCCTTGACCTAAAGGATAAACAATAAATACATGAAAGTAATGCGCGTTGCATCCTTCCCAAACGTAGCATGAACTTAGCAATTCACTACGCTCTCTAAATTTTGTATTAGCTTTATTAATCATTTTAAAATGGTTTAAAACTTCTCCTGTATTCTTATTTCTTTTGTATTAACACAGCTCTGTATTAACTTTTAGTATAGAATTTATATCTATCATCAATACCTTTGCATTTGAAATATCTTCTGGCTTAAATTCAGAGTTTATCTATTACCTACTTACGTATTCATGAAATAGGTTAGCCATTATTTCCATTACAAATCCATAATCTTATATATATTATATCAGATTCGGCAATACTATTAAACACTTATTTGTAAGTTTCTAAAAAATATGATTTTAGTGCATAAAAAGTAAATAATTAAGGTATCCATTGTAAGACTATAATTATTTACTTTTTAACTTACTTAGCCGCATTAATATAACTAGTTTCCGATTAGGTTTAATACTTCTTCTGATATTTAGATATCTTCCTTGGCCTTGTATAGCTTGACCTTTCATTACATGCTATAGTTGTTCTAGCTTTTTATTGTTTATTTTTTAGAGCAACAGCTCAGTTTATTGTTCAAACTAAGTATAGAGGATTCCCACCGAATTTTAGGAGGAGGAAATATTTGTCGAGTTCGTATTCCCCGAAAATGAATTATATGGATCGCAAAGCACTAGCAGCAGCAACAGGAGCAGAATAAGCAACAGCAATCCATGGACGCATACCTAAACGGAATGAAAGTTCCCACTCTCTACCCATATAAGAACATATACCGATGAAAAAATGGCAAACGATCAATTGGTACGGACCACCATTATATAAATGAATTAAGGTTTTAAAGAACTAAATCCTCCATTTTTTCAACCTCATTCCCGAACTGCACGTGCATGTTAATATGTAAACAGCTCTCCAATTCAATTCTAAACGTAAGTTTTATTTTCCTAAAGTTAAGACAGCACTTTTTTATGTTCTTACCTGAATAGCGTTTAGCAAATCCTGGTGTGCTGTTTATTTACTCCTAGTTTTTTATTAAATTAATGTTATAAATTCTTCCATCAGCTTTAAAATATTATGTAATAAATTAGAAGAAAACGAATTGATCTGTCTTTTCTGTAAATTAATTTTTTACTTATAAGTACTATTCTGACTTAATTGATATTTATATTTATTTTTTGCATCAGATATGGGATTTTCTCTCAGTATTGTAACTTTTTTGGATCCGGTGAAGTCTTAATCTTTTATCGAATATATAAAATATTCGCTGTCTAAGTGTATATATATTTATATATTATTCGAGAATAGCTTTTAAATTTCACTTAAATATTTACACATTAAGAATATAAGTTTGTTCTAATTAGGCTAAATACCGTTTTTATGTTTTTTATATTCTTATTAATGTTAATAGATTTAGAAATTCCCAGCAAATCACCGTTTAGCTTAAGCTTAATCCTTAATAATGTTCATTTTAGTCTACCTTTACCTTATACTAACGTATTTTAAAATCATGCTATTGTCCTCCATAAGTTTCCCCTACGTTAGTTTTTTTTTATTTTATAGGCCGGAAGTAAGATTTTGATAAATTTTATTTAATATACTAAATACCTTCCAATTTTTATTGAAACAGATTTACTTTTAATATAGGCTGAATCTTCTATTTTTATCTTAACTTAAGAAAGCCTTATTTTGAGATTTAAGAGAATTTGCCCACGTACCCACTCATCTAAAGTTGAAGCTTCCCAAATTGGATAAAAGTGTAAACCTATAGCGTTAGATGTAGGAATTACTGCACCAGAAATAATGTTATTTCCATAAAGAAGAGAACCAGATACAGGCTCACGAATACCGTCAATATCTACTGGAGGAGCTGCAATAAAAGCTATGATAAAATGAAAGTAATGCTAATTGCATCCTTCACGAACGTAGCATGAACCTTATAATTCACCACGCTCTCTAAAATTAGGTTTTAATTCAATCTGGGTTTCATTCACAGTAACTTTTACTCCCCATTTCTCTTGTCATATTTACTGTAATTTTAACCAGACCTCAGAGTTTATATGCGAATTCTTAAAGAAACTCTTTTGATTAAGATTGTAAGTTTCAAAAAAATAATTAAAAGTATTGGTCCTTATTTTATATCTTTTTATATTAGTATGACAAAATACTCCCGTAGTTAACCTTCGACGATAGATTTATAATTATCAAAGATACGTTTATATTTTAAATTTCTTCTGGCTTAGATTATGAGTTTATATGTAGTATAGATCTCCAAGTCTATTTTATATTTATATATATAAGTATCTATGCACTCATTAAAAAGCTTAACCAGTATTTCCACTACAAAAACATGTTTTATTGTATTTATATTAATATCAGATTTGGCAATACTACAATTTTAAAGAATGTTTTAAAATATTTTCTTTTAGGTTTTCCTTAATTTTAGCGCATAACACATAAGGTTATTTTACCACTTAAGTAAATAATTAGGTTAATAGTCTAAATAATCCGTACACCCTAACTATTTATAATTGAATTTTTATTGCCACAATACTGTAACTAGTTTCCTATTAAGTTTAAAACTTATTCTGATATTTAGATCTCTTCCTTGGCGTTCTAGAAATTAGCCTTTCACTATATGCTATGGTTGTTTTGGATTTTTATCTTTTATTTTATTTTCATATTTAATAGCCATAAACTTGCTTGTTATTTAAACAAAGTAGAGTGGAGTCTGTTAAATTGCATACAAAACAGGCATTGATTTAAAATTATCGCTAGAACATGAATTGTGTGGAACGCAACACACTAGTAGCTGTAAGTAAAGTAGGAATCATTAATACACCAAACCAACCAATATATAAACGGTTTTCAGTTGAAGTAATCCAAGAACAAAAACGAGACCAAAGACTAGCTTCTTTGCGTTTCTCTAAACTAGCAGTCATAATATGTAAATAAAAATAATTAATTTCCTAGGAAAGACCTATTATCGTCATTATAAGTAAGAAATAAAAACAATCAAAAAAAATACCTTTGACCGGAGTCGAACCGGTACGCCTATTAAGCACATGATTTTAAGTCATGAGTGTCTACCATTTCACCACAAAGGCTAGAATAAAGTCTATATAATTAAGTATATAATATAGAATTATATATTTAATCCAAAGGACGCATTGAAAGTACAGCCTCATTTTCACGATCTATTCCTTTTTCAAACCCAGCAGCCGCTGCACGTGCACGACCTGCATGCCATAAATGACCCACAAAAAAGAAGAAAGCTAATACAAATAAAATTAAGTTATTCAAAAACACTCATTTTAAAACTATACATACTATTAAATCGTATATAGCTTGTAAATTATTAAATTAAATTGATATATGTAAATTAATATCCGATATCTCTTCTAACATAAATTAAAAATATTCTGGGAGTGTTTCAATATGATATTTCCGTCAAATATTTACGTAACCATCAGTCAACATGATCTATAATCTATACTATTAAATATTTTCTGTATAAATATTATTCAAATTTGGATAACTTAGAAATATAAGCAATAAAAATACTTTGGCCGACGATAGTTAACACACCTTTGTAAAAGGTATTTTATTAGTGAATAATAATTTATTACTTTGAAGTTATTTCTGACAACTGTTATGATTGATTTTCTTTATTTACAGAAATTTGACTTTCCTTTTTTGAAAAAGATTTTATTCATGTACTTTAAAAAATGCTCTAGTTATATTAGAACTGAACTAAACTTTAGTTCAAATAAGCACGAATATGTTTTATTTATGGCCTAACAAATTACCTTAAAAAATAATTATAAAAATATAGATACAATTAATAATTGTTTTAAATCCATACAGTGTGAAGTTGACAACCAACTGCGAGGGTTCACAAAATTTACTGCATTGATTTCTGTAGCAACACCGCCTACTGAATTAAGAGAACCTAAAGGAGCATGTGTCATGTACTCGGCAGCTCTACGCTCTTGCCAAGGTTGAATATCATTTCTAAGTTTATTTAAGTCTAAACCATTAGGACCACGTAATGGTTCAAGCCAAGGACCCCTAAAATCCCAAAAACGCATTGTTTCACCACCAAAAATAATCTCACCTGTAGGAGATCTCATCAAGTAATTAAACTAGATAAAAATTTTCTACCTGTTACCAAACATTTCGTGAAAAAAGTATTCAAAATGCTTTAAGATAAATTGAATCTCTAGTATAATTAGTTATAAATTAAACTTGTTTTAATAATAAATAGAAAATAACATATAATTAGCAATCTTTATTTCTTTAATCAATATTGCAAAATAATCTCTATTTTAAAATAGATAACTATTATATAAAAGGTATAAGCCTAAACTGGACTAACAATGTAAAATATTATTTATATTAACTGTAACTAGAAGCTATCAATAAGTAAACTTTATTGCCCTTAATCTTAAATGCTAAAAATAACAGAAGTAATTCTTATAATATCTTAAGAAAAATAATTAAAGAGAAAAATTCGCACTTTACCCAATCCTGTTGGCCCTTGCGCAGAAGCAATATTAGCACCCAAACGTTGGTCACGAACTAAAAATGTAAATGCTTGAGATTGAGAAGCTTCAGGTCCAGTAGGTCCATAAAACTCACTTGGATAAACTGTTGTATTAAACCAAAGAAAGTAGATATAGTTGAGAATTATCCCTTCCCAAACGTAGCAGGAAACTCTAGATTTCACTACGCTTTTAATAATATAATAAATTATTTATTCTGGCAAAAATGTACTTAATCAATGGATTTATTTCAATTAATAAATAGGTATCAAATCATTGTAAAGTTCAAAAATAGGAAAATTATTAATTTAATTATAATAACATGTCATGAAAAATGACAATTTCACTAAATATATTAGCTTCTTGCATTAGTTAAATATAACAGTTAAAAATATACTTTATATATGCAAAGTAAAATAAAAATAAGTAACCATTCACACCACCATAGGAACCGCAATAAAAGCCATTAATGAAACTGCACCAAGGCTATAAGATAAATAATAAAATTAAGTGTCTTAAAAGACCTCATTTTCAAACCATACATACCAATTTTTTAATAGTATAAGGCTTTTAAATAAAGCTATTCAATATTATATATTCTAACAAAACTTTTCTAACTTTGGTTAGCATTGTTTGTAATCTATTCCAACTTGTTTATAACTAACTATTTTTATAAATAAATTCTTATTATAAAACTAAATAAATTCTTTTATGACTATATGCAAAGTGTGTATTCAATAAAATACTCTTTCTTATAATTAACAGTAAGTAATTTAACTATCTATTTACATCCACTTTAATTAAAATTAAAAAACTTGTAAATTACTACGAAATATATTTAAGTTCAATCGTATAAACTTTCAACTTTCACAAACGCTATCGATTTTATTCATGCTAATGTTCCTTTATGCTTTCGCAGTATAAATGTTTAAATAACTAAAATGTATTTAAGCCGATAAACTTAATTATATGTACATAGGTTAGAATATATGTTCAATTTCATATAATTGAATATATATTAAATATAATAATGATAATAGATATAAATTGTATGTCTTTCAAACTCGCACAGCTTCACCTGACCAAACAAAAGCCCTACGAGCCCAAGCAAAAGGTTTCGTAAATATATGCCAAATACCACCTAAGATTAATAAAGTACCTATCCAAATATGGCCACCAATAACATCTTCTAAATTATCCACACTAGTTATCCAACCATCGCCCCCAAAAGGAGACTTTAAAATATAGCCGAAAATTACAAACGGACTTAATGTAGGATTACTAATAATACGAACGTCGCCACCACCAGGCGACCACGTATCATAAATTCCTCCGAAGTACATAGCTTTCCAAACCAATAAATAAGCACCAAAACCTAAAAGACAAAGGTGAATACCTAAAATAGTTGTCATCTTATAGAAATTAAGTCTCCTTACAGACTCATTAACGAACCGTACATACAATACAAATTATACAATAGACGGCTCTCTTTATTCAAATCTGTAACATATTATAGTTATAAAACTTCAACCTTTCATAAAAATACAATTTAATTTCTAAAAGTTAACTAATATCGATTATATTGTATAAAAGCGATGTTGTATAATATAAATCTCTTACGAAAAAATTTTATCTCGTAATTACTTGTAACTTGCCAAATAAGTCTGTTTCAAGGCATTTTCCACAATAAATTATTTTATAGCAACAACTAAATTGAAATACTTCACATGACCCTAATGAAAAAATAATTTGTTAAAGGCATTTCAATTAAATTCTGTAAAGATTGCATATATTTATATACGTGGTTTTAACCTCAAATTTTACTAACCAGACCAAATTCCATTCAAACTATTATTGAAATTTTACTCATGCTGTAGTTCTTCTTAGCTTTTGCTCAATAAAATCTTTGCACATTACAAATTAGAATAAAAGTTAGAGTACATTTTTTGTCTCATGCGACTAATTACCTTTTCTGATAAAAAATATAGACAAATTAAATTAATAAATTAAACAAATTCACACATTCTTATCTTTCCAAACGTAACCAAAAAACGGAAACGATTCCTCTAAGGTTTCCGGGCCTACTAAAGAATGGTAAACGCCACCAAAACCTAAAACTGCAGAAGAAATTAAATGTAAAACTCCACTGACAAAATAAGGAAAGGTGTCTAAAACCTCACCACCTGGACCAACACCATAGCCTAAACTAGCTAAATGTGGTAAAAGAATAAGGCCTTGTTCATACATAGGTTTTTCAGGAACAAAATGAGCTACTTCAAATAAATTCATTGCACCAGCCCAAAAAACAATTAAACCTGCGTGTGCAACATGAGTCATAATTTGTATAATAGTTACTTTTAATTATAAAACAAAAAATAAATATTATGTAAAAGACAAAAAATAAATATATTATTATTAAATTATTTAAAAGGATAAAATTTTAAAAATCTTTCCACGTTAAACTGACGAATCTAAATAAGAGCTTATGTTTTGTTTAACACTCAAAAATTTTCATGCCACAATGAATACAAAAACAGTTATCAACAAAGAAGTTTTTTCGATTAATAATATGAGGCTTAACGCAAAAAATAGTATGTTTAAAAATAGACCTAGCCAAATTTATTTTTATAGAATTTAAATGCTTTTCATTAAATTCTAATAAATAAAAACATTTATCCAATAATCTTTTACTAGAGTAAAAGTCTTGTTTTGATTCTTTATTAAATGTTTTAAAAGCACGCTTTTTCAAGAAAAATAATGTATAACGCGAATTTTTTAACAAACAAAACCTGTTAAGTAATCTCCACTGTTTAATAATAGGATAAACTTTATTAACTTTAACAACCGATCCATAGTTAGAATTATTTAAAATATGTTTAACCCTATTTACAAAAATTCTATAATTAAAATCTGAAGGCAACGAACATAACAAATCATTATTAAACTTAAAAATCCAATCTAAAAAATTAAAACCTATAAATGCTGGAAAAACTTCGATACTAAGCTTGTCCAAATATAATCCGCGTGAACTCAAAAATAAACGTATTCTTTGAACTAACACTTTCTCATCATCTACTGGATTCAAGAAAAAAACAATATCGTTACCACAATGTAAACACTCGTGCAAGCTTTCAAAGTCCGTTAAAAGTATATTGGATAACAAACAAATTAAATTAGTTGAAATATCAACTTGATCTACGTACCCTAAACTTAACCCTTTTTTTAATAAACGAAATAAACCCAACTTAATTCCCCTAGGAGCTATTAATTTTTTAATTAAGAAATTAATGTTAAAAGTTTCAAATAAATGAGATAATTTAATTTTTAAAATGCGTTTTTGAGATGCAAAATAAATTTGACCTATACGAAGAGAAAAAACGTTTTGTATTTCAAAAACAGAAGTAACACATCGAAAACCAAAATTTGAAGGATGAAAAACTGCTTCATGTGCGGGCTCAAGAGCTAATTTAATCAAATTTTGCCAAGCTCGATCGGAAATCGTAAACACTTTCATTTTATAACCAGTCTTATTATCATTAATGAAGAAGTATTGTTTAAAAGATTGAGGAAACCAGTTTAACATATTTTTCCTTAAATATTCATTCAATTCAAAACGCTCAAGAAAAGTCAACGTTGTTTTACCATCAACACCAGGAATCCTACGTTCAGAGTTTATTTGTGTAACCTCACGAATAACAAACAAACGAGAATAACTAGATTGCAAAATTAGCTTTTGGATCTTTAAAGAGTTTTTCCTATCTAAAACATATACGGATTTAAACAAATGTTTTTGAAGCCTATATAAAATCTTTAATGATTTTTCTAACCCCAACAAATTTAAATCTATAAATAACAAATTAATAAAAAATTTCATGCTTTAAAATTATATAAAATGTATAGCAATATATTAAATAAACTAAAACTTTAAGTCTTAAAATAAAAGAAATCACACAAGAACTAAAACTCACCTCCTAGTAACTTACCTGACAAATTTAATAGAGTAAATATTAAAGCATAAGACATACTAAAACAAAACTTCTCCACAAACAAGACAAGACTATTTCTAATCATCTATGCTATTATATTTAAAATTTTAAAATTTAAAAACATTCTGCATTTACTTATTAAAAATTTTTATAATAAAAATGAGATCTTTGGAAATTATACGTCCACAAATTAAATTTCATATATAAAATAGACTTTGCCTAATAAGGACACTTTTAACTAATAATATATTGCTCTTACATTAGATTTGATATCTATTTTAAGCTTTATCCTTTTAAACTAACATTTAATGCACATTTTAAATTCTTTTTACAATTAATTTAAATACCATACATTTTTAATTTGCTAGCGAGTCGAGTTATATAAAAATATACTTAATAGTTATTTTTATTTCACAACATGCCGCAATCAAACGTAACAAGACCATAACAAATCAATACGCTTTAAAAAAATTTTAATTAAATAAAATTCTGCATTTTTTCATTTACTACTTAAAATGAATGCTCTTTTGAATTTAACTTTCAATTAACCTATTAATTTCTTTTATAGATACATTTTTATTTAATATAATCAATATATCTTCAATATTTAACTGCTCATGTAATATGATGTTTTCTTTTTAGAATATACTTACAAAAACACTTTTAAAAATAATTGATAACTATCATTATATTAAATTAAAAATTGGCTTGTAAATTAACAATTACAATTACAACATGCTAATTTTGACCCATATATCTTAGTTGTATGCTTTTTACATAGAATAAATAATGCCCATATAAAAGTAGACAAAACACCTGCTAAAAATCTATGTACCTATAAATAAAGAAAATTCGCCACTCACATAATGTTATTAAACACTGACAATTTTAACAATAATGAGTTTTTCTAATAATAAGACTTCTAAATTACTACATCTATATATATTAATATAACTTAACTAAGTCTAGCATTACCAGACCACCAAGCAAATCCAGTTGATTCTTGATCACGACCACCAATAGTTAGGTAAATCGGAAATACCGTTTTCCAAACTGTACATGCAACTTATTATGCATACAGCTTTCTGACTGGAAAAATAATATAAATACACTCTAAAATTTATTAATTTCAATTATGTAACAAAACTCAATTTACATTACAAAAAAATAAAAAATTTTTCATCAAAAATGAATTCAGGAAAAAAAATAAATTTCCTTTTTTTCATAATTAATAAATTTTTAAAAGTAGGGAAAAAAGATTTAACAACAAAAAGTTTTTGTGTTATAACAAGATCACTAGTATATACAGTGTAAGCCCAACTTTTACTTTTATTATGCTTTCGACAAAGTGTTAAGAAACAACTTTGTTTTAAAAGCTCAACAATGAATTTAACAAATCGAAAATTGTCACAGCAACTATACCAGGCTAAAAATGAATAGGCAAATAAACTAAATCTTGTAATAATTAAATTATCTTCCAATAACAAATATTTTACATTACTAATAGGTCTAAATTTTCTCATATGTAAAAAACCTAAGTATCTCAATATATGTAATAAATTATTTATAGGAACAAGTATCTGGAAAAAAGCTTTTTTCTGATAGAAAACAGAGCTTTTAGGAAAAAACTTCATTTTAAAAAAATATTCAGGATCGTGAAAAAAATTTAGACTAGAAACAGTACTGAAATTTAACAAATTATTATTAAATTGAAAATAATACTTCGACGGAGAATAATAAAAACTATTGTAAAACAAAAAAAGTTTTTTTCTAAATTCTAAAAGTGAAGTGTTCAAATTAATATCTAATGGTAAAACGGATGAAACTATTAAGTTTGAAAAAAACTGTGTTGTATCCCTTAAAGCAATTTGTAATTTAAAATGATACTGACTTAAAGTATACTTTTGATAACATGTAATTTCAGATAATTTAATTTTATTAAGAAATTGCTGAGAAACTAGATTAATTTTATCAGTGTTACATATTAATTTATTACATTGGCCAGCTCGAACTGCCTCCAGTTGAAATACAAAATCCCAAAGTTTACGCTGTCTATTTAATAAAAAAGTTGGCGTTAAATAGTTAAAAGCAAAGTTCTTTTCTAATTCCAAAAATAACTGAGAATAAAACTTCTTAGTAACAAGTTTAGATACACGCATTTTAATTAAATTCAATCGAGAAAGAACCTTTTTAAAGTACTTCTTATCAGAAATAATAGAATTAAAGTATTTATCTTTACCCTTATTTTTAAAAGATAATTTAATATTGTAACCACAAAAAAATGTGCTAGTTTCATTACTTAAAGTTATTTGTTTCTTTTTTACATCCATATGAAGGCTGCTTCTCAAAAAAGAAACAATTTTGCTTCTTATAAAAAGAACAAATGTTAAAGAACCAACGAAACCTAAAAAAGTAAAATTTAAGTAACGAACAAAATTTACATATTTATCAAAGACCACAGGAAAAAATAAAGAACTATTATAATATTTTTCAAAAATACCATATTTATAAAAACTCAATGAATCAATACTATTATAATTTATCAAAAAAACTTCTAACTTTAAAGGAATATAATCATTCACTACATCCTGATAAGGTTTATTAAACAATCTGTTTTCTAAAAAATAAAAATTATAAACCATTTTTTTAAAAGAATAATTTTTTATTAAATTTAAAATAAAGTTATCCAAGTCTTTTAAATAAACATTTAACAAAAAACGAGACAAAAAACTAGTATAAAATGGCAAATCCGATTTATATAGTATTTCATCGGAAAAATTAAGGAAATCAGATTTTAACATTTTTTCTATTTCATACCAAAAAATACCTTTATCTTTTGTAACTTTGAAAAATATATTTTTCAATCTATTTTTATTTATAACATTAAACAATTTTAAGATGTCAAAACTCAAAAAATACTTAATATTAATGTCCCATAATTTAATATTATTGATTATAAAATGTATTGAGTTATCAATAAAATTGTGATTTCGAAAGAATTTAAAATCTATAAATTGAAAATTTTTCCTTGACTTAGAATTATCACAAATAGAATCTAAACTGGAGAAAAAAAAACTGTAATATTGAGAGTCAAACGTAAAAAACTAAGTAAGATTAACTAACTTGTATACAAACTAAGCATGCTTGAAAGCACATAGCTTTTTAACTTCATTATTTTATATTAGATTTTAAAAAAGAAATGAAAAGATACAAGTATTTACTTGACATAAGTTACAATGAGTGATTAGTAAATAATTATTATAACAGCTAAATTAATAAATAAGATACAACTAATAGAAGAAAGAATTAAATTATAAACTAATTAACATCTTAACTAAAAACAATTATACAAACAAAATAAAGAAATTTGACCCTTGCTAATTGCCATGAAAATAATTTACCACTTAATTGTAATTAAAGCAAAGGGTATTTATAAAATAAAATTTAGTCGTTTAAAATTACCGCAAACATTCCGTTAAGTTTAAATCGTTAAAAGAAAAATATTTCAAAAAATAAGGCTGTAAAACTGAAAGGAAAGCATTTTCTATAACTTTATTTTTTAAATTATGCTGAAAAACACCTTTTCTAAAACTTAAAATTCGAGTGCTCGGTTTAACATCTTTACTTCTAGAATACTTATATCTACCTGTTCTAATTAAAAGAGAAACTTTTTTAAACCAAGATTTACTTATTGGATCTATAGAACTAGAGTTTAGTAAAGGATAAGAAGTATGTTGTTGATTTTTTAAATCTATCCAGCAATAAAATAGAAAGTCGCTTGTAAAAACTTTTTTTAGATTTAAATTAGCATATCTCATATAGTACAAAGAATAAAATTAACTAGAAAATAAAATAAAATTCATGAAAGATATACCAGTCAGGACAGTTAATTTTAAATTATTAGAAACAAACTTCCCCTTAAAGTAAAAAAATTTTTAAAATTCAACTTAAAACTTTTTCTACATTATATCGAGATCTTAACCAAATACTAATTTTAAATATTTAAATCGGAATTTTACAGCTTAATTATAATTAAAACAAAAAATCTAGTTATAAACCTATATTTTCTTAATTATCTAAATTATTTTTTCACTTAAATTACCACTTAAAATAACTCTCCAAACAACGAGTTCGGATATTAGGAAAATGCTATTATAATTATAATTGACTGATACGATGAAAAACGTTTATAAAACATATTTTATATTTTAATTTTCAAGATAAACTGGTTAACGATTTTTAGAATCAATCTCACACATTTTCCATTAATAGGATTGAATGTTAAAAAATACCTTTAAACAAGCTTCCTGCAAACGTAATGAGAACCTATAAATTCATTACGCTTTAATACTAAAATTGTTAATCAGTTATATTATTTTGAAACTTTTAGATAAAAAGTTTTTATTCTTTAACTAACTAATTTATTTAGTTTTTACCTCTTAAGAAACGAAAATTTCATAAAATTTTCGGACATTTTGTTTCTCCAAACTATAAAAATTCTGCAGAAAAACATAACATAAATTATACTGAATAATTCATTTATATTATAAGTTCTGATTTCATGCTTATTAATAAAATATTAATTTGTCAAATCATTTTTTCCTTAATAGTTTTTGTTGAATTAAGATATATCAGTACTCTGCTTCTTGGAAAAACCGAATCTTTAATTTATTAACCACTTATTTGTTTGTAACCACATATTTCAGGATGCTATCATACATTGCTCTTTCTGACGTATACTTATCTGAACTGTAGAAACTTTTATAAAAAAATGTGATTAGGAAAATCTCCTTCAATGAGCTTTTGTATTTATTTAAGCCTAAGCTTTCATCTTTTTCGACCTTAATTCATGAGCAATGTTACATACTCACTTTAATAAAAATGCTATATTTGGGTTACTAATTACTCATTTTCTATTTAAATTATGAAGTTACCATAACTTAGTTTGATTAACGTTACCTTTACTTATTTAAAATTTCTTTAAAATTCTAAACCCAAAATTTATTATCTAATACTCTTACATCTTAGAGTCTTTTGTTTTTAAACTATAAAAATAGGAATAAAATTTTATACCCACCCAAGAGCGTTTCCACGTGGAAGAACCTCCTCCGGGAATACAAGTTGTTCATGAGGCTGATCCTGTGCAGCCATCCAAGCACGAATACCCTCATTTAAAAGGATATTCTTAGTATAAAAAGTTTCGAATTCTGGATCTTCGGCTGCACGTATTTCTTGTGAAACAAAATCGTATGCACGTAAATTTAAAGCAAGTCCAACCACCCCTAAAGCACTCATCCAAAGACCTGTAACAGGAACAAACAACATGAAAAAGTGTAACCAGCGCTTATTTGAAAAAGCAACCCCAAAAATCTGAGACCAAAAACGATTAGCTGTAACCATAGAATAAGTTTCTTCAGATTGAGTTGGGTTAAAAGCACGGAAAGTATTTGAACTATCACCATCTTCAAACAAAGTATTTTCTACTGTTGCACCATGAATTGCACATATAAGAGTATAATATAAAATTTTCTCTACAAACCGGACTTGCATAAAATGAAATACATACGGCTTTTAAAAACAAAACTCTTTAATACAAAAAATGTAATTCTTAACTAATCTTAAATTATAATTCAATATTAGTTATATGTTTCTTATATAACTTATAATTATAGAAATAATTATTCTTAATTATAATTCAACCACTAATAAAATATAAATAATCCCTTTAAAAAATATAAGAAAATTTTGAATTATAAAAAATAATTAATACACAATCAGTAAAATATAAAAATATAGCTAAAATTTAAACCCATGCATTATTTTAACCTTTTAGTAACATAAAAATCGTATCAAAAAAAGAGCAGCTCCTAAAACACCAGCTACACCCATCAATACAGATAGGTAGTATTCTTATTCATAAACCATAAGATAAGGAAAACTTTCCCCCTTTAACACACCAGACAAGAAATTTTCATATTCACAAGGCGATAAATCGAAAACAAAATAATTATATAAACACATTATATAACGATAACTACGAGTAGAGAAAATCGCTCCTTATAAATTCAACGCTAATTCAACTCTGCTTTAATATAAAATTTTCGTGTTTCAAACACTTTATAATTTATAAATAATAATTCACAAGATCAAGACTTTTGCTTTAAACCCGGTTAATAAACTCAACAATTTAAGAATCATAACATTAATTTGTCAAAACCATTCAAAATATACCTTTTATAAGATTTTTTAAAACACAAATTCGTTTATTATATTTTCTATAAATATAATATCCCTAGTCAATCATGAATTTAATTAATTAATACAAAACAGAAAGATTTTAACCCAGCTCCATAATATTTAGCATTTAATACATGTGGGTTAAGTATAGAAAGTAATTTAATAAACTTTCTTAAAATGTTCAATTTAGTAATAAACGAATAGTTATTATTAAATTAAAGATATCAATTATTAACACGTCGCACTATGAAAAGGATTAAGTGTCCAATTATGGAAACCTTGGAAGAATAAAATAAATCTAAATATAGACGCCACACCAAAACTAGGAGCAAAAAACCAACCTGCTTGACCTAATGGATAAATTAAAAATACAGAAACAAAAACAGCAATAGGCCCTGAAAATGCTATAGCATTGTAAGGTCTAATTTGAACAGCTCGTGCAATTTCAAATTGACGTAACATAAAACCTATTAAAGCAAAAGCACCATGTAAAGCAACAAAAGTCCAAAGTCCACCTAATTGCAACCAACGTGTAAAATCCCATTGTGCTTCAGGACCCCATAAAAGTAACAATGAATGTGCCATAGAATTTGCTGGTGTAGAAACTGCTGCTGTTAAAACGTTACACCCTTCTAAAAATGAACTTGCCAAAGTCAAGTAAATACTAAAAGTAATTTCTATCAGAACATTGCAAGCACTATAAAATGCACAAGGCTCACATTAAATAAAAGCTTAATTTTTATTATTACAAAAATAAATCTAAATGCCTTTAATCACATAGGTATTTAAAGAATTTTCCCTAAAAATAAACAGACCAACCGACAAACAGCAAATAACTATAAACTGTAATATAAGTTCTACATAGAAACTTACAAATAATTAAATTAATAAGATATTATTGAAAATTAATGCTTAAAGTTTAAATTTTTTCTGTTCAAAATAATTTATTTCATAAACTAAATACTAAATAAAACTATTAAGAATAAAATCTTATTATTAATATTAAGTGAAAATCTCTCACACAACCATGAGTATACCAAGATGTCACAAAAGTTATACCTGTTAACCAACCACCTAAAGCAAGATAAGCACAAGGAAATAAATAAAATTAAGTACCTTATAAGATAAGAACTCATTTTCAAACCATACGTACTAATATTAATAGTATATAGCTCTCTAAACACATTAAATAATTTATTCTGCTATTTACATTGCTTTTTTGAGTAGAGAAATATTCAAATAATAACAATAAGTTCTTGAAAACACTTTTTGTTATTTCAAGCTGTAGTAGATATTGTTCGTAATCTATTTTACTTTGTTCATTTTGGAATATTTTTTTACCCTTTTAAAGGGTAAAAAAATATTCCAAGCAAGCTTAAATTTTTGTTTTAACTTTTTCCGTATTTTAGTTTTATATCTAGTATTTACTTCGATTAGTTAAATTATAGAACTATCACTTTATCTATTATTAGAAATTTATATACACACTAATGGTCTATTTAACTTTTGCTATAAATTTATATTATATATAATAGTACAAAGACACAGTATATGTGGTTCATCTACGCGGAAAATAATTAGCATAATAGACTAAAAATGTATATTTAACAAACACGCACAAGCAAACCGGACCAACCTACAAAAACAAATCGATCTCTTTTTAACCAATCATCAGCAATATCAAAAAAACCTCTTTTTTCTTCTGTTTTCAGACCTGTAAAAGTCATAAATAAACTCCCTGTTAAAGAATACAAAAATTATGCTTACCAACAAATCATTATTTTTCCTAACGTCGGATATATTAAAACGTTATAAATTCGGCGCTTACTAAAAGTAAAAATATAAAAATTTCTTTATTTATGAACAATAAAACCAATGAAAGACCCGTTTTTCCCTTTACCTCTATTGTAGGGCAAGAAGAGATGAAACTGTCACTAATTCTAAATGTAATAGACCCTAAAATAGGTGGAGTTATGATTATGGGAGATAGAGGTACAGGTAAATCTACAATTGTAAGAGCATTAGTAGATTTACTACCACCTATCGATATTGTAAAGAATGACCCATACAATTCTGACCCATATGACCCGGAACTAATGTCGGATGATGTATTAGAAAAATTAAAAAATAACAAAGAAATTTTAATCACACAAATAAAAACGCCAATGATAGATCTACCCCTAGGAGCAACAGAAGACCGTGTATGTGGTACCATTGACATTGAAAAAGCTATTTCCGAAGGTAAAAAGGCTTTTGAACCTGGATTGCTAGCACAAGCAAATAGAGGTATATTATATGTAGATGAAGTGAATCTGCTAGATGACCATTTAGTAGACGTATTACTAGACTCGGCGGCATCGGGGTGGAACACTGTAGAAAGAGAAGGTATTTCAATATGTCATCCTGCTCGATTTATATTAATCGGATCTGGGAACCCAGAAGAAGGAGAATTAAGACCTCAGTTATTAGATAGATTCGGTATGCATGCCCAAATAAAAACTGTAAAAGAGCCTAACCTTAGAGTAAAAATAGTCCAACAAAGAGAACTGTTTGAAAGAAATCCAAAAGAGTTCAAAGAAAAATATCAAGAAGAACAGGATAAACTAATGGAAAAAATAATAAATGCGAGAAAAAATTTAAAAAGTATAACAATAAAATACGATTTATTAGAAAAGATATCGCAAATATGTTCAGAATTAAATGTGGACGGGTTAAGAGGTGATATGGTAACAAGTAGAGCAGCAAAAGCTTTAGTAGCTTTCGAATATAGAAATGAGGTAACAGCAAAAGATATATACACAATTATTACATTATGTTTACGACATAGACTTCGTAAGGATCCGCTTCAAACAATAGATTCCGGAGACCTTGTTTTACAAACTTTTAAAAAGATTTTCAATTACAACTAATTACTTCTAAAAAATAAATTAGAATTTATTTTGTTATTTATTCGCTTGTTAATTACTTACGGTTTAAATCATCTAAAATTATAATTTCATATTTCTATAATTAGAATAGAAAACTATAAAAATATATTATAGCAATAACAAATAAATTCCACATAATTATATAAAATTTATTTGTTCCTTCGTGATGAAATGGTAAACATGCGTGATTCAAAATCATGTGCTAAAAGCTTGCCGGTTCGAGTCCGGTCGAAGGTAAAAACAATATTTTATTTTGTATAAAATTTGTATAAAAAAAATAACAGTGCTGTTACTTATTGAATAAATTAAACAAAGATAAACATAAAAAAATACTCTAATTATTTATATTATTATTATTGT